TTTATTCGGGGCCGGCGGGATCATCAATCATCCATCCCTGGTTCATGATACGGGGCCTGTAGCTCAGAGGATCAGAGCACGTGGCTACGAACCACGGTGCCGGGGGTTCGAATCCCTCCTCGCCCGCAATCAGCCGGACGCCCCACCACCCACCTATCGAGCTACCTACCTCTCTTGGTTTATTAATTAGTTGCGGTCGTCGGCCAGCCGCGCCAACGATCGTGCGCGTGCAAAGCTATGCCACCTTGTTAGAAAGTACGTCGTCAGGTTTGGTATCCTCTCGAGCATATACAAATCCCTATCCTTCATGCACCGTTCCTTCCCCAGCAACCCGCTGGACCGGTCACTCCCATCCAACACGTTCGACGATCGCGATACACAACACATTCATCTTACTCATCCATCTTATATGGTATGGGGACATCCCGTCGCACCATGTAATAATAACATGGGTGGGGACACGCGCCCGTAGTGGGGATAGACGGCATTAGTTCTTCCTGCATACGCATAAGTAGAACCCACAAGATTGCTTATGTTCATATGACCATACATACATTAGTAAATGTGGGGGGGCGGAAGGTAGATGTCCGAGGAAAGAGAATAGCCAAATCAGATATAGTCCGAGTATTCGTGGCTCAGCAGAATCAAAGAGACGGAATATTTATCGGTGGAGTAGAGTAGGAAGGATATTTTCCATATGATACAATGTAATATAGTATGATGCGATATGGTGATGAGGAACCCACCCGGTTGGTTTCAGGACCGTATGCAATATTGATGGATATAACGCGAGAACTGACATTGCATACGAACTGCATACACCGCTGTCATCACATACATATGGCTCCGCCCGATCCCATATTCCACGCATTCTTATAACCCTTCCACGCATCCTCATAACCTTCCCTTCCAACTGTGGGGTGAGCGAAACAACAGGCATCCGCGATGATGGGGCGTGATGCATAAAGCGACTATAGCTGAATTATGGCTGCTGGCGCATCGGAATAAAAACCATCAAGGAAATCTCCCAAATCGAATCGTCTCCACCCAAAGCCCGCCGTCAGTCACCGCCTCGAGCACGTCTCCAGTTGGACCCTGGCCATGTCCGAACGAATGATGGATTCCCAACTTCCTGGCTGGTTGGTGCTCCAAGAAGACCGTTGCTACCGCTCTCCTCTCGGCGGGACGGACCACCGGGATTGGGTATATCCTCCTCTCCGCGTCCCGCACTATCCCTCCCCCATAACATGAGTATGGATGGTGACAGGCGACGTTTCACTTGCTCCAGCCGGCCCGGATCGCGAGCCCCTGCCTCGGCGGGGAAATGTGGATCTCCTCAGGTAGGATTTGAACCTACGACCGATCGGTTAACAGCCGACCGCTCTACCACTGAGCCACTGAGGAACCATGCGGAGAGTCCATTCTCATATACAACATTATTCCCGATCTAGTCAAAAATTAGGAAAGACTTTTTTGATTCGATTCGGACCGCCGCCCTATCCACGCATGACTAGACGAGTACATGGACGGGCTGAGTTAAGGCTCCGGACACGCCGCCGAGTTCCGGAACCCCGACTTCGTGCACACCCGACTAACCCCTACCTATATACGGTGGAGAGGTAACGATAGCAATCCCCGTCGGTCGCCTTCAAAAGTATGAATGAAGTCATAGGATTTCCTGCTCGGTGGTGAGCGAGATGGAATCGCGGGATCTCCCGCGAAGACTCACTGCGACACTGACGCAAAATAGGTGGTGGGGGATCGATCCCCTTAGGGGAAATTCATGTGTCCCAAATATCCGTGTATTCAAAATACTCGTGTATTCCAAATATCATTCGTTGTGACTAGGTATAATTATATAACTTATCCGGCTCCTGTGCAACAGCTGCAACGTTCAGACCCTCCCCGATTCGGGTGGAGAAGCATTTCTCTATCACCCCCTTCCCCTTCCACTTCTTCCTCGGCCGATCGGTCACTATTCACTATTGGAATGATTAATGGCATTTGGGGAAGATTCTGGTTATTGCATTTAGGGGCGAGTGAAACATGTGTTAATATCTGTACATGGGGGGCCAGAGGTATCTACCGAGTATAGATAATATATCCTCCGCAAGTGTTTCCCGTGCGAACAAAGCACAATTCTATCCGATAGAACCTGCTTGCCAGCCCGGAGGCAGGGATACCACACTCGGAACCACGCGAGACAATGGTCATCGGTTCGACTCCGAGAGCTGGTCGGTCCTACCCCCCGAACCATACCATTCCTTAACATCCCCCATGACGTGAGGCTCAGATGATGGATATAATCGATTCGTGATTCATCCTACTGGGTATAATCACCCAGATACGGAAATTATTGAGGAATGGAATTATGAGAAGGACCGATTGAAAAATTATTTCTAGACGGATTTGACTCTATTCCTTACTCAGGCCAAGGAGAATGTCCACTCCCCCACCAGATCAGATATTCGTCTCACGTCATTATTGGACAGTCGATGCTACGCTCTCACGAAATCCCAGTTCGAAACAAAGGAGTTTTTACGTCCCGTCACAGAGGACCTCGTGCCAAAACAGTACGTCGACTAGGAAGGTCACCGGGACCAACCCGTAAGAGGTCTGAGAAAAAACCTGGTTATACGAACCAATCCACTCCCACTAAGAAAGCTTCTCAATATCGTATTCGTTCGGAGGAGAAGCAGAAGTTGCGTCTCCATCATGGACCAACCGAACAACAATCACTTCGACACGTTCGTATTGCCAGGAGGGCCAGGGGCTCAACGGGCCAAGTATCATTACAATCACTTGAGACGCGTTCGGACAATATCATTCCTCGATTAGGTATGGCTTCTACCATTCCTGGGGCGAGACAATCAGTTACTCATAAGCATACCCCGGCCAATGATCGTGCGATAAACATACCGAGCTATCGTTGCGAACCTAAAGATGCTACTGCTGCGAGGCAGCCGGGGGGGTGCCAGGGCGTCATGGGAAATAGGAATTCCTCTTCCAATCGAATCGGGGAGCCAAATCATTCAACTCTCTATCCACATCATAATATGGGATTGGTTAATCAACCAGTGGATCGTAAATGGATTGATCCGAATACAAACGAATCGCCAGCCGTAGAATATCATCCTCGTCAAGCCCGAATCGCATATATATTATATATATATATACGTACGTGATATGCGAAATGTTCTCACGAGGAATCATATTCATTCTATTTATAATCCCGCGCTCCGGGCGGGTAATTCATCACATCATCGGTTATTTATTGGGTATAGCGGTGCTCCCCGCCCCCAGCGATCGAAATCCATCTTCTGTCGCTCCGATACGTTATTCGAAGCACAGATTAACCATTGAATTGATCGGAGTTTTATTTTCGACAGCGTAGCATAGATCGGTGTTCTTGGAGTCGGAGGATAGGCTTTTCTATCGCGAGGGGCCGGCGGATGGCAATGGGGAAATGTGATTCGGCAAGATTGGAATACCATTCCCACTACTCCCACTACCAATAGATGCTACGCGCATTTAGGACACCCCGCCGAGTAATCTGGGTATAGAGGGGGAAAGAGAGGGATTCGAACCCTCGGCAGACGGAAGTCTACATAGCGGTTCCAGTGCTGCACCTTAAACCACTCGGCCATCTTTCCCACAGCGCCCCTCCCTTAAGTTTAAACAATATCACGTGTGATAACAATATCCTTCCTTATCCTTCCCTTCTCGGTACCGATTGTTGCGGAATAGTAGATATGTCTCCCGTTCCGTTCCAACACCCCTGACGTCCCGAAGCGAGTCAAAATGTAATCTCTAGGAATAATCCTGTCGTCTTGCGGAGTGTCGAGGGAAGGCGTGGGGGGGGGATACCGCTTCCCCGATGGTCCCCGGGACCATAGATCCTCCCCGAGTGAAAATGCAATTGGAATGTCTTGAAATCCCTTCAGGGAGACGACGATACATCGGTGTTTTACACCGAAATACGCACATTCGTCGACGGATCTATTCCCCCCACCGGATCTTCTCGCCCCGGCGGGGCGAAAGGGGATTGGTGACCAGATTGACTGGAGAGATTATAACTGACCACGCCCAGATCTCGAAGAAACGATAATTCTATTGATAAGACTCTTACGATTGTAGCGGATATCTCATTGCGAACAATTCCGACTACTGGGAGGGAGAAAGAAGCATCCACTTATCACAGAGATGGTGTGATTTGATTTTCGATCCCGATGCGGAACAAAAGAGATACCTGATTACATGAGACCCGCGCTTGGTGAAGGTGAGTTCAAGGATTCGGGTGAAACAATTCCTTCCATCGTGTATCCTCGGTCGATGCTGCCTTAGACATCGATCTTGCCCAGATCACGATGTTGAGCGAGAGGTTGAGAGCCGTGGGGAGAGGGGTGGTTTTCTCGGCGGAGCCCCTACCCCACGGATGCGCGCAGGAAGAAGCACCACGCGTGGAAATCGACAGCACAAAGGCTTCGTGACAGTTCGTATGAATTATTACACTTCTTCCCGTGAAGCTAATAACAAATATACGGTTGGGACAACAAACCTCCATCTCGTTTGTACCTTGGATACCCATATAACCATCGGAGATTGTCGGAGTAGCGAACCCCATATAGTACGAGGCGCTGGGAACAAAGGAATTGTTGGAGTTCACGTTTCCAACGATAGAGTAAGGCACTGAATTAATAGAGATTAATCCTTGCAAGAAGGATGGCTGGAGATTCGTTGTGCGGGGACACTAGCCCCTGCCGTTCTGCGATGCCGGGCAAGACTATTGCCGATTCTATAGATCGCCCCCCATCATGATGCGTAGTACAGGAGGAGCCGTATGAGGTGGGAATCCCACGTACGGTTCTGGAACGGAGTTCGATCCCACTCGTCGTTGGAAGAACAACCGTAACGAATGCCGGCTCAGCCCGGGGGGGAATACGCGGAAGCCTCACGGAATCATTATGAAGCCACGCGCCCAGAAACTGATCCTCATGATCGGAGTTACGCACCACACAACATAGGTCCCATTCATGCGAGTAGTGGAGAACATGCCAGGGCTCCAGAACATCACTTTCAGGCGTTGGAACGGAATCCATCCCTGCCGCAGGCTCCCAATAATACGGCCGTGATCCGTCACCACGTGCGACCACCCAGACCATATAATCTATCGGTTGAGAATCACCGGAAATAAGATGAAGGGTTTCCACATACTTACCATTCAGTCACGGTTCTCATTAGCTGCGGAGGGATCCTACTCTCGGAAGCCCGGGCTTGGAGGGAATCAGAAGCCTATATCGTGTGATCCACGGATAAGACGATCCAATTGGTATTTATTGGTGGATTAAGCGCCGCAAAGATCGATCATTGAAAGCCCGGGCCGATACGATAAAATCCGCCGCTTCTGGAAGTGAGAGAATCGACTCGCGTAACGTGATAAGGTTGATCCGGCGGAGATCCGTTGGGCAGCGGTGCAGCATCGAATCCCAAAGAAAAAGAATGAAATACTTTTGGTCGGTTGAATACCAATTCTGTATTTCATTCCCGAGGAACCCCACATGTATCGGAAGCAGGATAGTTACCATTTGAGGGGGGAATTATATCTCTGAACTTAAATAAATGATATTGATGCCGATCCTCGTTCCCTCTTTCGTCGTATCGCCACTGGTGGGAGGAAGGGTAAGATTTGGTTCCCCGCCCAAGGTTCAATCGGAAACTTATCTCATCAACCTTAACTCAATCATTCCCGTTCTTCCGGCGGCGGGGCGAGTACACGGATCCGCGGAAGGAAATGGTTCCCGTGAACAAATTGATTTCGAGAGTTACATGGATGGATGTGACTCGTGTACATACGCAGCACCCGCGGAAAAAGGAACTGAACGAATAAGAGTTGATGGAGCCGTATGAGGTGGGAAACTCCCAAGTACGGTCCCTAGGGAAGGAACCTTCCCAATGCGAAGAGACCTATCCCGACCGAGGGGAACAAGCCATTCGCCAAGGAGATCTTGAGACTCCTGAAGCTCGGTCCGACAGGGCTGCCGATCATCGGAAACAAGCCATATCACCCGCTCCGAACAATCACATCGAAGCACAGAATCGGTCGAAAATGACGGGGCGTTTTGGAGATCAATGACATGCGTATTGAACCGATCCGGGTCAGGATTCCAGGACGAAGTAAGAATGATCGTGATGTTTCGTTCCACCCCGCACGCGGATCTCGGGACTTCTCGCTCCTGCCACCCCTCCATCATACATGGAAATAATTTCATAGGTCGTTAATCAATTCTATTATCTCATGCTCGGCGCTGAATATAGTGGGTCGCCCCCCCGGGGAGGGGGGTAACGATACCCAGCTGGAGATGCTTCCCCCTCCCCCCCAGACCATGCGCAAAACCCATAATATATTTAGTCACTACCTACAAATAAAGTGATTACTCATTACGTACCGATGGTTCAATACGCGCAGCACAAAACATGATCATGTGCTTCCGCTCCCGCTGCCACCCACACTGAGATACGAAATCGTATCCCGCGAAGCGTGGATGGACGACGGAGTGTGTAATGTAATATGGCGGGTAACTAAGATGTCTTGCGAATGGGTAAATGGAGACGACTCATCGGGATGATCGGTCAGGTGGATATGATCTCCATCGGCGGGAATATACGAATATCATGATTATGAGCTTAAGAGGGACGACCTCCCGGATAATGGTCCATCGGGCACCCGAGGGGCGTGTCATAATATAATGAGATCGAATACCTGCCCGGGCTCCCGCATCACAGCTGCTCCAGTCTCGGACGACGAGTGGAGGATATAATTGGGGGAAATTCCGAAGCTCCCAGGAGTTTACTAATCACTATCGGCGGGTTTCTCCCGTGCCTCATCCGGAAAGGGGAGAACCCCGACGACCATTCGTCCACCGGAACCAGGAGTCAGAATTGCGGTGGAAATGGATCCCACAAAGACCTCCTTCGAGAAATGGTCCAAACCTGGTCACTCCTCGAGAACCTTGGCTAAAGGCCCTAATACCACTACCTGGATCCGGAACCCACACGCTGATGTTCATGATCCTGACAGTCATACTAATGATTTGGAGGATATTTCCCGAAAAGTCTCTAGTGCTCACTCCGGTCAACTAGCCATAATTTTCATTTGGTTGAGTGGTATGTACTCCCATGGGGCCCGTTTCCCGAATCACGAGGCATGGCCGAGTGACCCGATCCACATTAAACCCAGTGCCCAGGTCGTCTGGCCGATAGTGGGTCAGGAGATTTTGAACGGGGATGTAGGCGGGGGTTTCCAGGGAACACAAATAACCCCTGGATTCTTTCAGATTCGGCGGGCATCCGGGATAACTAGTGAATCACAACCGTACTCTACTGCGATCGGTGGATTAATCTTTGCAGCGCTAATGCTTTTCGCTGGTTGGTTCCATTACCACAGAGCTGCCCCCCGATTGGCCTGGTTCCAGAATGTAGAATCCATGTTGAATCACCATCCAGCAGGACTATTGGGACTGGGTTCCTTGTCCCGGGCGGGGCACCAAGTACACGTTTCTCTACCTATAAACCAACCCCCGGATACTGGAGTGGATGCTAAAGAAATTCCTCTACCTCATGAATCCATTCCAGATCGTAATCCTTTGGCCCAACCTTACCCAGGTTTCGCCAGGGGATCAACTCCATTCTTCACTTTGAATCGGTCAGAATATTCAGATTTTTCAACCTTTCGCGGGGGACTAAATCCGGTAACAGGGGGCTTGTGGCTGACCGATACTGCCCATCATCATTTAGCCATTGCAGTCGTCTCTCTGATAGCTGGTCATGTGTATAGGACTAACTGGGGCATTGGTCATAGCCCGAAAGATATCCTGGAGGCCCATAAAGGTCCATTCACGGGTGAGGGTCACAAGGGCCTTTATGAAATTCTAACCACCTCGTGGCACGCCCAACCAGCCCCTAATCTAGCTATGCCAGGCTCCCCCACGATCGTGGTAGCTCACCACATGTATTCCACGCCCCCTTATCCGTACCTAGCCACCGACTATGGTACTCAACCCTCTCCGTTTACGCATCACATGTGGATTGGTGGATTTCCTATAGTTGGGGCTGCTGCGCACGCAGCCATCTTTATGGTGAGGGACTATGATCCAACCACCCAGTGCAACAATTTATTGGATCGTGTTCTGCGACACCGTGATGCAATAGTATCACACCTTAACTGGGCATGTATCTCTTTAGGTTTCCATAGCTTTGGCTTGTACATACATAACGATACTACGAGTGCTTCAGGGCGTCCTCAAGATATGTCTCCAGATACTGCCACGCAATCACAACCCATATTTGCCCGACGGGTACAGAATACTCATGCCTTAGCGCCCGTTTCGACAGCCCCTGCTGCGGCAACAAGCACCAGCTTGACCTGGGGCGGTGGTGGCGTACTGACAATAGGCAGCAAGGTAGCCTTATCACCGATTCCGTTGGGAACCGCAGACTCTTTGGTACATCATATTCATGCATTTACTATCCATGTAACTGTATCGATCCCACCCAAGGGTGTTTCATTCGCTCGCAGCTCTCGTTCGGTACCGGATAAAGCTAATCCCGGTCTTCGTTCTCCTCGCGACGGCCCCGGAAGGGGAGGAACATGTCAAGTATCTGCCTGGGATCATGTTTCTTCAGGTCTATTCCGGATGTACAATCCGATCCCGGTAGTAATATTTCACTCTAGCTGGAAGATGCAATCCGATGTTCGGGGTAGCGTGAATGACCAGGGAATAGTAACTCACATCACCGGGGGGAACTTCGCACAAAGTTCGATTACCATTAATGGATGGCTCCGCGACTCCCCACGGGCACAGGCTTCTCAAGTAATCCAATCTTATGGCCCCTCGTTATCCGCATACGGTCCCTCACCCCTGGGTGCTCATTCCGTTCGGGCCTCTAGTCCAATGTTTCTACCTAGCGGTCGTGGATACTGGCAAGAACTCATTGAATCTATCGTTCGGGCTCACAACAAATTAAGAGTTGCTCCTGCTATCCAGCCTAGAGCTTTGAGCACCGTACAAGGCCGCGCCGTGGGAGTGGCTCATTACCCTCCGGGTGGGATTGCCACGACATGGGCATCCTCCCTAGCAAGAATCATTGCGGTAGGATAACGGCCAGGAGGATCCGAAAAGCATCACGGCATTAAGATTCCCGAAATCCAGCCGGGGCCTATCCCAGGACCCAACCACTCGTCGTATTTGGTTCGGTATCGCTACCGCACATGACTCCGAGAGCCATGATGGCATTACTGAAGAGCGTCTCTACCAGAAAATTCCTGCTTCCCACTTCGGCCAGTTGGCAATAATCTTTCTGTGGACCTCAGGTAATTCATTCCACGTAGCTTGGCAGGGTAATTTCGAGGCATGGGTACAAGATCCCTTGCATGTAAGACCTATTGCTCATGCGATATGGGACCCCCATTTCGGGCAGTCGGCTGTGGAAGCATTTGCTCGGGGGGGGGCTTCAGGTCCAGTTAATATTGCTTATTCCGGTGTTTATCAGCGGTGGTACACAATTGGTCCGCGTACTAATCAAGATCTTTATACTGGAGCTCCCTTTCTGCTAATCGTCTCTACTCTCTTCCTGGTGGCAGGTTGGTTGCATTTACAGCCTGGATGGGAACCAAGTGTATCATGGTTCAAGAACGCCGAATCTCGTCCTAATCATCACTTGTCAGGACTCTTCGGAGTGAGTTCTTTGGCTTGGGCGGGGCATTCAGTTCACGTCGCCATCCCCGAATCTAGGGGTGAGCGCGTCAGGTGGGGTGATTTGCTGAGCGCATCACCGCACCCGCAAGGCCTGGGGCCTCTTCTCGCTGGTCAGTGGAGTGTTCATGCCCGGGATGCTGATTCCAGTAGCCACGTATTCAATACTTCTCAGGGAGCAGGGACCGCCATTCTAACTTCTCCTGGGGGATTCCATCCACAGACTCAAAGTCTACGGTCGACCGATATCGCTCATCATCATTTAGCAATTGCAGTTGTTTCTACCATTGCTGGTCATACGTATAGAACTAACCTCGGGATTGGGCACAGTATGAGGGAGGTCCTGGAGGCGCATACTCCTCCTGGGGGCCGGCTTGGGCGTGGGCATAAAGGACCTTATGACACGATTAATAATTCTCTTCACTTTCAATCGGGTCTTGCTTTAGCCTCCCTGGGAGTTACCACTCCTCCAGTAGCTCAACACATGTATTCTTCACCTGCTCATGCATTCACGGCACGAGACTTTACTACTCAAGCTGCATCATATACTCATCATCAGTATATTGCTGGGTTCATAATGACGGGTGCGTCTGCTCACGGAGCCATCCCCTTTATTAGGGATTATGATCCGGAACGTGAGAGGGGTAATGTATCGGCAAGGATGCTAGAACACAAAGAAGCTATTATACCTCATCCGAGCCGGGCTAGTCTATTTCTGGGTTTCCATACCTCGGGACTTTATGTCCACAACGATGTTATGCCTGCCTCCGGTACCCCGGAGAAACAGATCTTGATCGAACCCGTATTTGCCCAGTGGATCCAATCGGCCCATGGCAAAGCCTCATATGGTTCTGATGTACTCCTATCCTCGCCAAACGACCCCGCGTCTAATGCCGGTCGGAGCATATGGTTACCCGGTTGGTTGGATGCCATCAATAATAGTAATTCGCTATTCTTGACCATAGGTCCCGGGGATTCTCCGGTTCATCATGCCATCGCCCCGGGTTCGCACACAACTACGTTGATTTTGATAAAAGGTGCTTTGGATGCACGCGGCTCTAAGCTAATGCCGGACAAGAAAGAATCTGGTTATAGTTCCCCTCGCGATGGTCCAGGACGAGGTGGGACTCGTGATATCTCAGCCTGGGATGCCTTTCATCCGGCAGTCTCTCGGATGTCGAATACTATTGGATGGGTTACGTCCCACCGGCACCGGAAGCATATTACGCTATGGCAGGGAAATGTAGCTCAATTCGATGAGTCTTCTACTTATTTGATGGGACGGTCAAGAGATCACTCGTGGTTAAATCCCTCGCAACCTATCAATGGATACAATCCTTTTGGTACGAACAGTCTATCCGTCTGGGCATGGATGTTTTCATTCGGACATCTCGTTTGGGCTACTGGATTCATGTTCCTAATCTCTTGGCGCGGATACTGGCAAGAACCCATCGAGACTCTAGCATGGGCTCATGAACGGACGCCCCTGGCTAATTTGGTACGCTGGAGAGATAAGCCGGTAGCTCTTCCTACCGTACAAGCAAGATTGGTTGGATCAGCTCACTTCCCCGTAGGTCATATATTTACCTATGCAGCTCCCCCAATTGCTTCCACGTCGGGCAAATTCGGCTAGTTCGGGTTGCTCCGGAGACCATTACTAGATTGTTTTGATTAGCCCGAGCCCACCACCTGCGGGACCCAGGGTGGGGGGGTGGGCTCGACACAATCTGTCATCTATCAATCTAATTCTATTCAGGGAAAAAGTGGTAGAATGGTATATGAGGAACGGGTAGCGGGGGAAGGAATCGGTTGTTCGGATAAAGATGATTAGGAACGAGATGAATCTAAATGAAATCCCGTTTTTTCGTGCAAAATTTTGGCATAGAAATTCTATTTCGATCATCATAAACCGAACCATTACGGCGAAGAAGGGTCTTATCCAAAGGGGAGAGAGAAGGCAGGGATTGGGAAGGAAATACCATTCAATTCGTCGATCTCCGAAGGAAAAGATGAGCGAAGCTTCGTCTTTGGACGGGAGATGGGAGATTCATAAGGAATCACAATCTTTACCACGCAATAGTGCACCCACGCGCCTGCATCGCCGTCGTTTATTGACCGGAAGACCCGGAGCTAATCACCGAGACTCTGGTCCCCCCAGGCATGTACCTCGCGAGATGGCCCATGCGTGTTTGTCGCCCGGACCAGTCAAATCCAGCTGGCAAACTTCGAAAAGGAGCAGACTCAAATGCGATTGAAAATTCATTCCCTCACTCTGGAGTGAGTCCCACCAAATATTACTTGTTCGGCGAATCATGTTCGTATACCGGTTATAATTACCAGTAACGGAATGATCCGTATTAGTATATGACGCGAATTCTGCGGGGTAGAGCAGCTTGGTAGCTCGCAAGGCTCATAACCTTGAGGCCACGGGTTCAAATCCCGTCTCCGCCAAACCCAAACAAAATGATCTCGAAATTTGATTGGCTCCAACAGTAGTTGTTCATGAATATCCGTACCGTCGTTCGGGGATCGCGCGGGAGGGAAGGAAAGAACTGATCCAAAATCATATTGCTTTGACACCATTATTTCATTTCCTCGAAGAAATGGGCGGGTAGCGGGAATCGAACCCGCATATTCTCCCTGGCAAGGAGGAATTTTACCATTAAACCATACCCGCGCACCCCCCCTACCACCTCTCACTATGCTAGTGGATCGACCCTGACACAGTCAATTACTTCCTTAATTGAAATTGATTCCGAATTTATTACCTATTTACCTTCCCCTATCGACGAAGGGAATGACGGGGGAGCTAGATGATGGAAATGGAACGGCCATCCGTACACATATTATTACTTCCCCCCCTCACCCCGAAGAACGCTTCGCGCTTTGGGGTATCTATAATTCGTCGAAGGATGGGCATCCCGGACCGAAGGTTCGGGATACAGAGGGGTTGGGGATACCCACCAAGAAAACTGGGCCAATCCGTGGGGAGGCACCCGAGAATACGACATTCTTGCCACTCGACCAACCGTCGGGGGAGGCAAGCACCGCAGGGACACCAATAACTGGGATAAGTGGGATTGCGATCGATGCAGACACAGCCGACTGAAGGGCAATGGTCGTAGTTGTGATTCTCCGGTTTTCGAGCGAATGGAAGGGATTATATCGCCTGATCGTCACAGGGCCCGCCGCCGTGTCTTCCAGCAACCGGCGGGCTTGATGTATCACGGAAAGTCATTCTTGCTTGAATTTTACCATACTCGTTGTTCTTGCCCAAGCCTAACCCTTTCTCGGTCCGATTCCAGTAGCACCGATCCCACCCCTGGGTCCCGCCAGTGGGAATGAGATAGAATAGGTTCTTGGGAGAGATGGCCGAGTGGTTCATGGCTCCGGTCTCGAAAACCGGTATAGTTTACCAGTACTATCGAGGGTTCGAATCCCTCTCTCTCCCTCCATCCGTAACACGATCTGTAGCATAAACAAGGATCTCATTAATAATTCGGTCACTAATCCCGATCGATTTCCCTGAACTCGGATCTGCAGATCCGAGTTCAGGGACTGGTGAACGAAGCAAGACGGTATTTATCCGATCAACTGGACTCAAGCGAGCCTTTGGTGCGGAAGCCGCTGGAATTGCCTCTACCCCAGCTTATGCATTCCCCCCTCGATCTCTTTCTTCGGTCGAGGGGTGTCGTGGGGAGGACGGGTTCAGAATCACGATCAATCCCTCTCTCGAATCCGGCTGCAGCCGCGCGGGCTCTTCCCGCATGCCACAAATGACCTACGGAGAGGAAGAATCCCGAGACGGAATGGGGGGTGGCTAACCAGCTTCGGGGAGAAACATAGTTTACTGCATTGATCTCAGTAGCTACTCCACCCACGGAATTCAAGGAACCTGAAGGAGCATGAGTCATGTATTCCGCCGGGCGCCGTTCCTGCCACGGCTGTATGTCCCTCTTCGGCTTGCTCGAATCCAAGCCATTGGGACCTCTTAGGGGTTCCAACCGTGGAGCACGAAGATCCCAGAGGCGCATTGTTTCCCCCCCGAAAATAATCTCTCCAGTGGGGGAGCGCGTGGGGTATTTGCCTAAACCAGTGGGTCCTTGGGCGGAACCTGCGTTGGCTCCGAGGCGTTGGTCCCTGACCAGGAAGGTAAAGGCTTGAGCTTGAGAGGCTTCTGGACCAGTGGGGCCGTGAAATTCGCTGGGGTAAGCTGTATTGTTAGACCAAACGGAACAACAGGCAATGAAACCAAAGACGGAAAGAGCCCCTGAGCTATGGGACGAGTAAGCTTCTCCAGACCATACAGAAGCGCGGCGAGCCCATGCAAATGGTTTGGTTAGGATGTGAAAGATTCCACCGAGTATACAGATGGAACCCAACCATAAATGCCCTCCAATTACATCCTCCAGATTGTCTACACCAACAATCCACCCTTCTCCCCCGAAAGGGGATTTCGGTAAATAACCGGATATAACACTTGGACTTACAGTGAGATTCGTAATTCTCCTTACATCCCCACCACCGGGAGCCCGAGTATCATATACACCCCCGAAACACGGAGCTTTGAACACTGGGAGAGGAGCACCGATACCCAGCAAGATCGGGTGAATACCTGGAATGGTGGTCATTTTGTTCCTATCTCTCCACGCGTGACCAGGGAAAGGAAGGGATTCTTCCGAAGTTTCGGGTCCAATGGGTGAATGATGAATACCTCCGGAACCCGGAACTGCGGGGGGTATTGGATGAGGTACTCCGGACGCAAGGTACGGGGAAATGTCCACAGCCTCCCCACCAGGTCCAACTCCCCACCCCGGAGTAGCCAGGTGGGGTAATAGAATCAACCCCTGTTCATACATAGGCTTCTCCGGTATGGAATGAGCTACTTCAAATGGGTTCATCGCTCCGGCCCGAAACACGATTGATCCGGCGTGAGCTACGTGGGCACCGAGTGATTTACCGGACAGGTTGATGAGTCGAGCATTACCGGCCCACCAAGCGGAACCAGTGGTTTCTTGATCACGGCCACCCAAGGCTAGGGTTCCATTGAGGGGCGTTTCCGCGGGGTAGAACCTCCTCGGGGAATACGAGGTTTTCATGAGGCTGATCCTGAGCCGCCATCCGGGCACGAATACCCTCGTTCAAAGGAATATTTTTGGTGTGGAAAGTTTCGGACTCGGGATCTTCTGCTGCGCGTATCTCTTGGGAGACGGAGTCATATGCCCGCGGATTCGAGGCTAGACCAACTGCTCCAATGGCACTCATCCATAAACCAGTGACGGGTACGAATGGCGTGGGGGAATGTGACCGACGTTTGTTGGGGGAGGCGACACCGAATGTTTGGGACCAGAAGCGATTAGCGGTAACCGTGGAATAAGTCTCTTCGGATTGAGTTGGATTGGAGGCGCGGAATGTATTCGCGCCATCACCATCCTCAAACAACGTATTCTCCACGGTTGCACCGTGAGTAGCGCATGGGAGAGCAGCACCCAATACTCCAGCAACTCCCATCATATGGAATGGGTTTAGGGTCCGATTATGGAAACCCTGAAGGAAGGGAATGAATCGGAGGATGGCTGCTACGCCGAAGCTGGGTGCGGAGAACCGACCGGACTGGCCCGACGGATGGATCAGGAATACGGGAACAGAAACAGCGATGGGAGCAGGAGACGCGGTTGCGTTATACGGACGCAATTGCACAGGTCGAGCAGGTTCGAATTGGCGCAGCATAAAACCCATCAGACCAGAGGCACCATGGGGGGCGACGAAGGTCCATAGACCGCCTAATTGGCACCAACGAGTGGAATCTCCTTGTGCCTCAGGACCCCACAGTAACGGCGGAGAATGTGCTAGGCTATTGGCGGGGGTAGGTACAGCGGCGGTCAGAGAGTTGCAACCTTCCGGATAGGGACTAGCCAATCCATGGGTATACCATGAAGTGACGAAAGTTGTACCTGCGGACCGGCCGCCAAGGGAGGGATAGGCACAGGGAGAGAGCGATAGACCAGACCAACCCACGGATACAGAACGGTCTCTCCTTAGCCAGTCATCCATGTTATCAAAAAAACTTCTTGATCCTCCGGAGAACCTCCCAACGACTATAGTCATGGTGGTTCTCCTATTTAACCACTCCAGCCGCCCGTTACCAAGCACCTTGTCTTACCAATACTAAATCATTGGTTTGAACCTTTCCCCATTCACGGATACCCCTCCCCCCCCTTCCCTCCGAATCACTATCATTCCTACGACTCTCCCAAATTCCCCTATTCTGTCCCCACCAGAGAACATTTTTGTAATGTAATACCTAGTCTTTGTAGCATCATACTCCTTTTCCTCCACCCGAAGCGGATCCGTGTGAATGGGCGGCTGTTTCTTAGATGATATTGGTGCATAGCCTACCTGTTGGTCTAAAAGATGTTTGAGAGATCTGGCTAGTTATTTATGTCCGGTCCCGCCGGAAGACTGGATTCACCGAGGACCCCCCCAGAGGGCAGGTAAACTTCTCTTTCCTCCCGAGCCCCCCACGTCTCCCCAACCCGACGATACCATTAGGATTCCTTTAAACGTATCAATAATTAGAATTCCTTCAGTCTCTGCTGGTGCTCCTAGATCTGTTGTCCGAATGACAGAGGCGTCGTCCCTCCACCCATATCGAGAGGTCCCGGTTTCCGCCGTTCCGGACCCGTCCCCGCCGGTACGATCTACATTCGTTCTTTACATATTAGAGTAGCCGGCTTATGTACGGTGTAATGAGTCAAGCTCACTATTCCCGTAAAATTCATGATTTTTTTCCGGGCGGAATCGAATACGTTGCCAAATCATTATATGATACGATTCGTAATGGATAGATCGATATATGACTGAACCTTGACGAGCGGCACTTCATCCAGCCATCAAATGGCATCTCAATTCGTCAATCGAGCTGGTGCATTGCACCTGCCGGCCTTATTCCTTCCCAACATGAGATCGATTGATCGGAGGTTGCCCCGGATCGCCTGTTACGTCCGTGTGGCACCGTCCGGCGGGACGGGGGGATACCGGCCGGGGCTGAAGGGGGACAAATCCGTTCCGCGGGAGGTGCCAATCCCGCTCCGCGTCCGAACACTCCGACGATCCAGATATTACTCGTTATAAAAAGAGCTACCCCGTTGTAATGTCGACGCTATGAAACGATAACGGGATAGAGAGTGCCCTTGTACAATATGGTGATGCGGGGTTGAAAGCCCCTTACCGGATTTGAACCGATGACTCATGCCTTACCATGGCATTACTCTACCACTGAGTCAAAAAGGCTTATTCGGAAATACTGGAAGAGCAGATACAAATCTAGTTTGATCGGGGAGCAGGAGGGATGTCAACAACCCTTTCGGGTTTACACAATTCGACTCCTCCGCGCGGCTCTCGTGCGTAGGCCGCGCGGGATTGCATAATCAGCACAAGTGTCACGTCGGATGAGTGACGCAGTCGGGTGGTCGATTCTCACCGCAACCTCTTTCGCGTAGTGACCATAGAAGAAGACGGGTGGTGACCCTCCCACTCCCATTTCCAGCTATGGATGCCATTACTCTTGAGATAAGTTACTAATATTATGTTAGATTGAAATTACTACTCGTCAGCTATTGTATCTGTTTCACCATCTAATCTACGCGATGCGACTCCTCCCCCTCCTCGTGACAATGCAACGTGACGTCATAACAGCTTTCTTCCCACAAGTGTGTTACGTAACATATCACATCATAATTTTGAGTATCACATGTTGGGGAGTGAGTTGTCGCGTGGGGTTGCCGGACCGCCTCCTTCGAGAAGGATTCCCCTCCAATGACATAAATAAAAAGGATACTGGGCGGGATGGACGAAGCATATGTTTGCATTTGAGTGGGGTTCAAAACACCTTGTCTCTCGAAGGGAGAGATGTGGTACGGCGGAATTAGGCTATCTGAGCGGGTCCTAATAATTCTGTCCGATAAACAGACGGGTATTGCGGAGCGATAAACGGTTTGATAATAAGGCAAACCCGACCCAAATAGTTGCATAGTTGCTCGGCCAAGTAAGTCCTAGACTTTTCGGTGACCAATCCGTAACCTTAACCTTATACCGCACACCCGAGTGTATGAGAAGAGAGAATTGATTCGATTGGCGCGAGCTAGCTGGAGGGCAAACTTGATGGGGGAATACCCCGATGATTTGGGTTGGGAATGAGGCAAAGCTTCCTCCCAAACTGACGACTCCCTGGTAGAATCGCCGATCCACTCGTGGGAAGGGGAGTTTAGCCGGATCCGGTGGATATACGGATGATCGAGCCGGTGAGACTAGATTAAGGACCATGATTAGTAATATTGACAAGGATGTGGTGAATCGAGTAGCATGGGAATAAGGATCAGGCCCTCATCGTCTAGTGGCCCAGGACACCTCTCTTTCAAGGAGGCGACGGGGATTCAAATTCCCCTGGGGGTATAAAAAAATTCCTTGGAACCGCGGGTGGTGGGGCCCCATCCAAAACATCAACGTCGTTTCCCTTTCCATTTCCAGCCCGAGCGGCGGAGTCCCCCCTTTCTCACTCGGGTCGGTGCTCGAGCGGTTAATGGGGACGGATTGTAAATCCGCTGGCAATGCCTACGCTGGTTCGAATCCAGCCCGACCCAGCATGAACGCTACTCCGCCTTCCGTCCAAAAATCCAATACCGATATCATCAATGGGATATACGCCGCCATGGAGGAACCTGGTCCATACGCGGCATCATGGAATCACCGCGACGACCTTATTAGTTGCTACGGAGGAAAAGGCCGGTTCTGCCCATCCGGCAATCAATGTAGTTCTTCCCACCCGTACGACATGCCTATATATATATGAGCACCTAGTTACACTGGGAGTACTAGATAATTGATTTGGCATAAGAACTTCATACTTATAGGCGTAATGAGTAAACTGTATCCAGTGGGATTGTAGTTCAATCGGTGAGAGTACCGCCCTGTCAAGACGGAAGTTGCGGGTTCGAGCCCCGTCAATCCCGCGATTCGTGGAATGGATCAATTGACAAATCTGGCTGGAACGAATCCGGCTTTCATTCCATCGTCACCGAAATTCAATCAATATGGGTCGTGATACTTCGTGCCAATCAATAGGGTTGGTCCTTGGTACCCTGGATCCTACACCCCTCCCAGGAACTGCACACGTCCCACCCGCCAGCCACCCAGAATCATCTGTAACGGATCGATATATAATAAGGCTCGTCGGAGGGAGGTGCGTGATCGCGCCCCCGAAACAATTTCCTAATCTCAACATTTGTCCGCCGGCCGTAAGAAATCATGCACGGTTAGAAATCATGATGGTTGGGGGCGACGCATGCACTGTGAGGTCTTTCACCCACCGGGAGCAAATCCATACGTGATCTTGGAGATGCTGAATGACAGAATAGTTGCTGACCCGCCGGAGGAGAAACCGTACGAAAGAGAAATGAAATAAGTACTGACTTACTACGGAGGGATCAGGGGAGGGTCCACAGACGACGGAGGGAAACTGGAATGGAAGGGTCAATGTTCATAACGTCCGGAGTTACCCGGTCCTCGAACGTAATCAGGTATATTCGAGTGGTATACGCATATCTATATATCTATATATAGATAAATAAAGATAACTGGCCCGTCCCGCCGGAATCACCTCCTTAGGAGTGATAGAGAGAAGAATAGGATGGTGAAATAGGATAGGGTGGTGGAAAACTCATTACCACCGCCCGTTCCGTTTGCGCCCCAATCCCACGCTCCTTCCGGGGGAAAGGAGATGGTACTGAACGAATGGGACGGGACTCAACAAGCATTTGCCTAAGCCCGGGATAATGATTGGCTCACTAACACCCCCAAATATGCTTCTTCATCCGCCATCCCGCACAATCACCGGTTGGAGCATCGGGATCAAGTCAACCCTGCTTGTTCCCGATCAATCTTTTGGATTATCACATAAGTATTCGTCTGATCTGAATCGTTAAATATACTTTTTTTCCAATATACTTTCCAGTGATCGGTTAGGAACAAAGCTTCGCTCCACCGGTATCCAGCGGAACAAGACTGAAGAGTGATTGGTGGGATCCGAGATCAATTTGTTCTCGTCGGATTTTCCAATCGATTGTTCGACCCGATCCGATCATTCCTTCTTATCCCATCATCCGGCTTCACCCCTTCACCACTCGTTGGAGTGATAGGAATATGACTCAAAAAGATCAATTTATTCCATGTCATACGTATGGATCGATTTAATCCCGAAAAAGCCATTCATTGATCTGTCGAAAACACCCCTATCGCTTGACTTAGCAACACTCTGTTGGCTAAAAAGGTCTCTAATGAATATCGATAACTTTCAGGAAGAATACTGTGGGTGAAAAGAGCATTGGGTGGTGAACCCACCCCAAGCCATCTTTCACAATTATTTGGCGATTCGAAGTGAGCAAACGTATCTGGAGATTCGGTAACCCGGGCTTGGTACGGATACGCGGGGTGAAATAAATGCGTATGTTTTGATTGGACACCAATTTTATCGGTACGTTTGAGCGTCTCGATACTCTGTCCTCCGGGAGCAAAGTGGAGAGCGGAAAATTGTTTGATCTTCGTTCCTCTACCAAATCCTATTTTGCTTCCGCGAGCGGCGTGAAGCCCTTTCAGCATCAAGCCTCCTTCATCTATAAACGATTCTCGGTGTGAAAACGCGAATTTACAATTCCTCGATAGCGAACCGGGATCCCAAACGAATCGTTTGCCCGTAGATGACACGGGTTTATTGGGTAGCTGGTACTCCACCCCACATTCCATCGGTATATAGACCCCTAGAATTCCGAATCGATCTTTCAATGGCATACCTCCTGATTGAGACCCTACTTCTTTGATAATTCTTAGTAATCTTTGAAATGAGATCCTCTTGTAGGCGTGGCAGAGGGGGTAGCAAGGGGCATGGACAGAATCTAGGTTCATTTGTAAATGGTCACAAGTAGTCTGCTTTCCCCGGACAGGCGCGGCTTTCATCCAATCGGATATATTGCTAACGGGAAGACGGAGGCGGCGCTGGGCGGGAGCACGGGCTGTCGTACCATCCGTCATTCCATATCCCTTTCTGTCAAGCACGAGCGATGGAATGGCAAGAATCGCCGCTTCCCGCATCGTACCCGGGGGAGCTCTTGTTCGGGGACGGGGAGCGAATCCTATCTCACCATCAATAGACTTACTACCCTTGTGTATCTCTAACCGTGGGAATCCTACAACAAGATTCTCTGGGGCAGTACGGGCTGAGGTGGAATCGTACTCGGCAGACCTCACGGAATGGATCGAATCATCTCGTTGATTTTCCGGTACAAACCGAGAATATCGAGCTGCTGATCCAGCTGAGCAACCCGAAGCACGGGATAGTATGGTGAATTCCCCCACGGTGGTTTCGGCGATGGAGGATTCTGAATACCATTCGGACGAATAATCGAATCTTCTCCCCGAAAGAGGGTCCTTCATTTCACTCCCGTACGAGGGACTCGTCGGAACAATTCCTACGACTATACTGTGCATAGTAGCCTTCCCGACCCTATAAACATATCTCCCGGGATAATTGGGACTAGTATCCACATATGTGTCGTGACCAGAAACAACTTGTCTTAGTGGAACCGATCCGATCGCATTATCGTGGGGAACTGAGTGGCAAATACTAATTAATAGAGCTTCATTGGCAAGTGGTGCTGGGTCTCGTGCGTAGTAACACATGATTCTGTATCCGAACGCATTGAGACAAGACAAATTCTTATCCTCCAAGTTGCAGCGTTTGCTGCGCAGGGGAACAGGAAATTCCTTTTGTCGTCGCGGGATACTAAGCATTCGAATATTTATCGATCTGTCCGATCGATTCGAGCATATTAGAGATGGATCCGTTTCCCCGGGGAGATGAGTCGGACCAATAACAATCATCCTTTTGGCATGACTGGCAAGTCCGGTCGATAATATTAAGGATGAACGGGGTGCAAAATCGGTACCAATCTCCGGTCGAGTCAAGCGCTCCCTCTTAACATTCAATTCATGCATATCCCGGATCCGTATTATGCGGGGGGACATTCTCTCTACCAACCCCAAAATAAGAATTAATCGGCGCAGACTCGTCGCCAAAAGCTTCACACCATTTATCTTGATGTCATTCACCATAATGTGACGTTCATTCTTATACGAATCGCTCATGGATATCGGTATCAAAGGAGCATCAAAGTCTGCTGCTAGATCATTCGTCGGATATGATCGTCCCGTTTCTACGGGACCTACCGGTGAAATTCCTTTGGAGGGGGGGAATCCCGACTGGAGTGGAACAGGAGGTATCCTAGATGTATAATTCAACGGAGTAATTCTTTGCCGGGGGGCGGGGAAAACCCAATTCCTCGAGTCGGAATGCTGGAGCGGATAATTCATCATATCCTTATCATAGCTTCCAGCTAAGTACCGTGAGTGACAAAGTCCTTGCTCTTGGGTGGTCCGATAACCAGAATCATTATTGAAGAAATTATGATTGTAAATAATACTCAATTCATGTCGAGAGATGTTTCCGTTCGTCACCAGAAACTGGATTAGGGGGACCCTCACCGGTGGGTAGAGATCCAAACCCTTATTACCATCCAACCATCTATTAATTCTGTCCCTGGTGAGTGAATAATACCCCCTATTCTTCACAGAATGCTTGATATTCGGAGATGGAAACCTATTCTGCCGCCCCCCAATCGAATGACGTATCATATCCCGGTGCATCAACCTATCCGACTGATATTTCCGCAAAGGATCTATCAAATATTGAATTATTCCGAGACGTCTCCAAAGGTCGATATAGTCCGAGCCTTTTCTGGGAACCGGGAGAGCGAAGGGGGGCAAACCCATGATCAAATATTCATCATTATTACAATCATTCCTTAACAGCCATTCGAATATTGGTTTACATGGTGGTTGACCATCAATAATCTTTACCCCTCGTACGTTCATCATATTAATATGATCATTGCTTTTTTGTAATATATTCGCAATTGTTTCTGGGATTGCATTATTCAAGTATTTCCGCCGTTCGTGGGTAAGAAACCGTGGCGTGTATGCTCGAAACAAATCGTATCTTCCGAAAGCATTACCCCTACCCCCTCGGGGTACCATACACATTTCTGTCCCTCCAACCAGTTTGTCTGGATGTGGAGAGGGTGTTGGATAAGTAGTTCCATCTTTGAATGAATCGAAACTGGTGCTTTCCCCATCATCCGTAACTCCGTTTCCAATTACGTTTCTCGAATCTTCTGTCGAACTTCTGGACGATTCCCCGATCCGGTAAAGCGTATCATCAGGTTTATTTCGAATCCCCACTCCTTTATCCGTACGAGATTGATTCCTCGTAAAACCCGAGGAGCTTAAGGCCTTTCCGTCATTGGGGGAATCATGACACTTTTTTCCTACCGGAGTGATCACTTCGGCGCGACTATTATGGGGCCAGCAATAGGTGATTCCGAGTTCGAGATTGCCTATTCGTTTTCCCTTCAAGGGTGTTCTGATGGAGAAGTTCCTGGTAGGGTCGATACTAGTTTTTCCATGGATGGATGAATCAGTTTGAGTTGACAAATCGAACAATTTATATGAGTTATGAGCGAAGGCGAATGGTCGATCACAACCTTCCGAGTGATTGGGAGAAAGAATCTTAGATATTTGTGACTGAATAACCGAAATAATCTTTCTGCCCGGGAGTAGAAAGGGTCTTTCGGCCGGGGTCGGGAGGATATAAAAGGACAAGATATTCCGCGATTGTCCGTATGCGGGATCATGGTTCCTAGGATTCCTCTCTATATTATGATTACGGGACGAGGGCCATCCCCCACGACCTAGATGCGAATAATCCAAGGACTTTGGTGTATTTGCCCCGTAGGAACAAGCTTTCAGTGAACCTTTCTCAACGCGTTTTGCGGGATGGAACCAATCGTACCCCCTGGATACCGCGGAAGAAGTGGTGTTTCCGAACGGTCCCCCCGTGCACCTAGCATCGTCGGGTTCATTCCGAATCTGAAATGGATCAGTTATGGATCTATTGACTGTACCACTCAGAGACGGAGGAGGTGCTATCGATTCCGGCAAGAAGAATTGAGATGGTTTGTAATTGCCCGAAACACTACCATTCGTTTCCGCCGGATGGACAATCATAGTATTGGTTGGGTTTGACGGAGAACCAGCATTTCCGGACCCACGGATCAGAAACTCGAGCCTTTCACGAATGAGGGAAAACTTGGGGTATTTCATGCCGGATCCCCTAGACCAACCAGTCGGATCCTGATCAGTCGGAAATCCTATTCGATTGTATACCATCATCGAATAGTTCTGCTTAGGGGCGGAATCCTTCGGTAATACTCTCGACCCTTTGGCATGATCAGACCATTCATACACATCTGAATCTAGATCGACGTATTTCTCTCTATCGCCTCTGGATCGGTGATAATTCAACCAATTTTTGATTTCGCCGGTTCCCCGACGATCCAATGGATGCTGGTTGATCGCGCCGCCCCTCGCCGCATCACGGAAACTCCCATCCTCCATCCAAAATGTTCGAATTTGACTCTCCGGATGATAGAATGGTTTCCTCCCCAAACGCAGTAGTATATCTACCGATTTGTGAAAAATCGAACGTATTGTATGAATTTCAGATTGAATGGATTCGCGCCGATTTGTTGTTGCAGTATCGATTCTATGACCCGCGATACGGAAATATCCTTCGGAATTTCCTTCATCTTTCCAGCAGGTAGTTTTTATCAATCCTTCTCGAACGATTCTGGGTAAACGTTCCTCACCCCCTCCGTCAGCAAGACTTGCACCTAGTGGAATACGCGGTGAGATGGTCAAATATCCACCGTTCAATCGATTTTGGTCGCCGAGTATCGATACCAATATATGTATTTCATTCGAAGGATCTCTTATTGTAGGATTCGCATGAGAGGCAAACTTATCATGATTGTGGGACGGCTCGGTGATCGGCAGGGTTGATTGATCCAATACTGCTACCAACAATCCCTCGGTCAAATCGTGGGATATATATCCTCCGTTGCCTCTATGCAGCAGGGCTGACTGGAGCGGGAAATATATGTATCGATTCGTAATCGTAATCAGATATGATTTTTTTCCAGAACGTTTATTCTTCGGAGTGGTATCAGGCTCAGCATCTGAGGAATTAGACGAGTCGAAACGAATATTCCGATATTCCTCCATGCCCCGTACATCGAATACCCTATAACTGTCGTCTGATCGCCGCCCGGAGTGTCTGAAGGACACATCTCGGTTTTTTTTCCTTTCAGACGATTCGGTGTTTTCGGTAGTGGGTTGTTCGGTGGTATAGATACCCATACCCGGTTCATCCATCAATATGTCCGTAGAACTAGAGTGTTTGTCATGCATCTCCCGTTCACACCCACTACCACAGTTCGCGCGGACGATACAAACTCTTTCTCTTTCCGACGGAGGCTGGTGGTTTTTCTCCCCAACACTCCTCCTGCCACCGAGACAATCCTTCCCAAAGACCGGTAATGTGGGAAGTAATACTGAACTGTTCGATACAAGGAATTGATGTGAGGGATCGGAACGGAGAGTGAGAATTTTCCACTCTTCGGGAAGCTTCACGAGGTGTTCCCGGTTGGAAGGGGGGATCGCGGTTAACGACCCCAAAGTCCATTCCGCCCGGAAACATCGAGGTTTCTCAATCTCTCGTTCAACCCCAATTTCTAACATCGATTTGACAGATCTTTTGTTCGTGAAAGAGTGATTGAGTGAATACTATGGGTTGTATCACAACGGTGACGCAAGAGAGAATTTGCTTCGACTAAAAAAGGATTATTGAATTGGCGGGAATAGTAATCGATGGAATATTTCTTAGTTTTCGTTCAGGAATCCACTCTATTATCCCTCCCCCACATACTTCACACTTTTCTTGAAGGCGAACGACGGGGATTGAACCCGCGCATGGTGGATCCACAGTCCACTGCCTTAATCCGCTTGGCCACGTCCGCCCCTTCCGCGCGTTACTCTCAATTCAATTCTTATTCCTATTCGTCTCGGACGGACAGGAGATAAGGACCTTAGAGGCATGAAGGGTCCTTCTAAGGTCCATTACCCCAACAATAATGGATCACGGTCGCAGCTTGAGGTGCAGAGTCACGGAACTAGAATAATGAAGTTCTTATCCCTACGTCGATGACGACCAAGAATCCATCGACATAATACTGGTTAGCCATTTGGAGAAGGAGCTTCAACAGAAGCTGGATCTGGAGGGAGGTTGTGAGCGTTACGTTCATGCATAGCTTCCATACCAAGGTTGGCACGGTTTATAATGTCAGCCCGAGTGTTAATTACGCGTCCCTGGCTATCAACTACGGATTGGTTGGAGTTGGAACCATTCAAGTTGGAAGCCATGGTGCTGATGCCCGAAGCGGTAAACCAGATACCTACCACCGGCCGAGCAGCCAGGGAGAAGTGTGGGGAACGGGAGTTGTTAGAGCTAGCATATTGGAAAATCGATCGACCGGAGTGACCGTGAGCAGCTACAATGTTATATGTTTCCTCCTCCTGACCAGACCTGTAACCCGCATTAGCAGATTCATTCTCAGTGGTTTCTCGGATCAGGCTAGAAGTTACCGGGGAACCATGCATAGCACTGAATAGAGATCCGCCGAATACGCCAGCCACACCCAACATGTGGAACGGGTGCATAAGGATGTTGTGTTCAGCCTGGAACACGATCGTAAAGTTGGAGGTACCAGAGATTCCTAAAGGCATACCGTCGGAGAAGCTCCCTTGACCAATCGGGTAAATCGAGAAAACAGCGGTAGCAGCCGCAACAGGGGCTGAGTACGCAACAGCGATCCAGGGGCGCATACCCAAGCGGAAGCTAAGTTCCCACTCACGACCCATGTAGCAAGCTACGCCGAGCAGGGGGTGGAGAACGATTAGTTCGTAAGGACCGCCGTTGTATAGCCATTCATCAATGGGAGCCGCTTCCCAAATAGGGTAGGAGTGTGAACCGGTAGCGGCGGAAGTAGGGATGGTAGCACCGGGGATTATATTGTTTCCGTATGGAGGAGAACCGGAAACGGGCTCGCGAATACCGTCAATATCTACCGGCGGAGCTGCGATGGAAGCAGTGATGAATACAGAGGTTGCAGTTAATAGAGTCGGGATCATCAATACACCGAACCATCCGATGTAGAGGCGGTTTTCGGTGCTGGTGATCCAGTCGCAGAAGCGACCCCAAAGGCTTGCGCTTTCGCGTCTCTCCGGAGTTGCGGTCATGGTGAAACTTGGTTTGTAAGATAAGAGGTTGTTGCCCAAGCACAGAGACCTGTTAATCGATATTATTACACAATTACTATTCCCGTGTCAACTCATACTCCCGTTCGAACAACGAGGGTCTTATCACCATCATTTGAATGGGGTGGTACCGAGAACTGGGACGATGGATTCAGTCCACAGTGAGACATGCATGGAAAATCGTGAGATGACTCGCACTAGCGCAACACAATTATTCCCATACCATTCGATTCTCATTCGATTCGCCTGGTGAAGATACATATGGTGACTGTGGATAGGGTCCAGGGTACTTGGTGGGTTGCCCGGGCAGGGCTCGAACCCGGAACTCGTTGGCGCTTGGTGAACAATTCCCTGCCTGATAGAAACACTTCTTCCCAAACCGTGCCTGTTGCACCCCTCAACGCACCCCTATGGCATCATCTGATCATATTCCAGTTCTTATGTGATCCGATATTGGGCAATCCGCTTAAGCTCCTTATTCATTCAGTCGAATCGGTTCAAGGCGGGTACGAAGAGCTCCCTCCGCAAGTGATTCGCAAAAGAATCGACTCGGGTGATATCTGAATACCGGTTCGTCTTCTTATGATAACTAATCTTGGTAGAGAACGAGGCCCGCTCCCCGGCGGGGGGGGGTTTGTGGAATAATCTCGAACCATATTTCTCTCGTACAACACGTATCGTACCTTTATGCTTGCGAGCCAAGGTTTTCGCACACGGAGATCGAGGTATGTATTGCATTTGATACAAGCCATTCCTATTGGAGCATCCACTATAATAATAATGGATGCTTGCAGGAATTTGATAGAATCGGTTCGAGATGTCACCATCTCCGAGGGTGGTCCGAGCCGATCTGCTAATGGGACGTCCCACGGTGTTACAAAATCTTTCTCTGGCGAATAATCCAATTGAGTGGGTAATCGGAGTCATAGCACGCAACTCCTCGGCGGAGATGCCGGTGATGAGGGAATCACTCACCATTCTGGCTCGAACCGTGATGATTTCGGGTCGAGTACCTGAAGTGTGACCCGGGAAAGGAAAACGATCTTCGAATGATTTATTCATGCTCCCGCGCGGGGAAGACCCCCCAGCAGAGTGGGAGTGGTATCGCCGGAACCTCGGATAATAATGCTTCCGTTTCTCAGCCAAAGTCGCACCCTCCAAAGCTATAATGGAATTATTCCCGCACCTTGCATAATGAATGGAGGGCTCCTCGGGAGGAAATACCTCTTCCGGCGTAAAAATGATCCATGATGGTGGCTCGACAACACGCGGCTTCGCCGCAATATGCCCGACCTTCCGAGTAGACTGAGTTTGATTGGGTGGGGCCCCGCCGCGGGAGAACGGTTTGTAATGCAGAGCTCGCTCCCATAGGGAAATTGGGAGAGATTCGGATTCATATGTATAGCGATTCCATGGAAATATGGGTGACCCACTCGTCCCCACCGGAGAGAGGGGGTTTTTCGGGGCACTGGGATTTCGATGCCTGTGGGGGATGACTCGTGGTGGGTGTGGAGAAGGAGCATCTCGAATTCGACGACGGGGGATTCTGATAGGGGTTTCGGGGTGGGAAGAATAGGGTAATTCGGTATCTAAGAAACGATGAGAGCGTGAAGAATCGTCCTCCATAAGAGGAAATGTAGAATGAATGGATCGAAAAATATTCCATTCATGCATCATATTCCATTCATGCATCAGCAGGAGCGGCTGTGCTTGCACCGGGGGGAACAATTGCAAAACTATGGTCAGGCCTTCCACGGCCGGTTCGAGGGATATATTTATATAGTTATTTAAGGATCGGTTATTTCCGTCGCCCACCACCCCACTCCCTTTACCCGAGAAGCAAAAAGTCCTTGAAAGATCTTGTCCACGTGTACCGCTAATTGGTCGTTTCATGGTCACGAGACTGGAATGCTTTTTGTTCGGACCCGCGACCCCTTGTTGTCGCCCCGGATCCAACTGACTTAGAAAGCGATTACGAGCAATTGCGTAAGTATCCTCGTGGGAAGGAGGTGAATGCAAAAAGCGTTGCTGCCACAAAACGTTATTATTGATTCGTAGTTCCTTTCTTTCGGATAAAACCCAAGCTTTGGTTTCCTTCGTCGTGACGCGGGTAAACCCTCAGGATGATAAATGATTCGTGATCCGTGCGAAGATCAGATAGATTCTTATTTATCGGTGGATAGGGAGTCTCTCGACCGATCCCCATCCAAAACTTGAACTTACTCGATCCTTCGCAGGCAAAGAGACCCTTCCTCAGACGATCGATTGTTCCATGATTCAATCCATTCGTTTCATCTCATTAGGGGATAAAAAAAAACTTCATTGCGGCGGGCGGATTGCGGCGTTCCCGACTCACGAACCACGTTATTATTTGGTGGTTTGGTCAGCAAACCGGCTACTTCTCTCGCACATCCGTATTCGGGTCTCCAGTATTTCTCTTTCTTGGGGGTGGGCCGTCGGACGAATGATCTCTCGTATCGGCTGCCAATTACCCTCACCTTCAACAACCCCGGATTGGCAGGGAGGATTAATTAGAGGAGGTGGAATGAATAATCTCTCGATAAGCTCTCGTTTCTATGGATGGATATACCCATGATTCGAGCCGCGCCTCATCAACCCTTTTTCTTTCCGCCGGGCTCAAGCGGTGAGTACATCCCCACCTCATCAGCAGGACGTCGAACCCATTCCTCCCCCAACACACCTCTCTGATCCAGTCTTTCCGTCATCGAATCAATCTGATAGAATATCTCCGGGTCGGGTATGAAGGGTGTGAGGATAACGTTTCCCTCGCCGGATTAATACCGATCGAATGAAGCTCGCGGGGGATTCCGAACCTAACGATATGCTATCTCCTCCGCGTCTCCCCCCGAGATCGGTCGTCGCGTCTCAACGAACCCCACGCACGGTCCAGATGAATCCCTATTCCATGTCGGGCGTGCGAAACTCCCTGGTCGCACTTGAGAGCCGAGTACTCTACCAAGTCAGCAAATGGAGTGGCATCATGATGGATACTGGAATAGAATATACGGGAGGAATGAAGATAAGAATTCAATCTCGATGGGTGGTAATCTGAATCAATCGTATCAAGTCAAGATAAGAATTCGGTGGTTGAGGAATGAGCGGATTCGCTACCCCTCCCCGCACCCGGTGCGGCGGCCCCTACGAGATTACTCACCAGAATTATCCTATGTAGTATCTCTTTCGTCCCTCCAGCGGCCGGCGCAAGAGTGGTTAGCGGGCCGAAAGCTGGTTCCCAAGTACGTGATAAGAATCATATGTGCATGACTCGATACTGTCAATCCGCCGATAATGCTTCGGGAGCGGTAGCAATCAGAACGAATCTTAGAAATCTTTCAGTAGGGCGGGGCATACGATCCTTTCCGTTTCGTTCCGTTCATCGTATCGTGAAGATGGAGTAAGGATCCGTGTGCGCGCGGCCGCGGGGCCTATGCGCCGCCAATCCCCTACCCGATCATCCGTGGTCACCTTTCCACCGAGTTCATACCAATCCGATTACGTGTAGGAACGGAACGAGGGGGAGAGAGGGGAAAGGAGTTCGCAAGGAGAAAATTGTCGTCCAGTGACGGAGGACGATTGCCGGAGCACAGACAAGTGACGGAGTGCGGGAGGGAATGTGGGAAAATGTGTAGTCATGTATCATGTATATAATAGTAGGAGGGATGATCGAATGAGACTCAACATTATTGCATTGGGGTTAGGCATCTGGTGGTAATCATCGATCGATCTGTCCCAACTACTCCGCTCTCCCCAACCCACCGATACGTCCGTGGCGAGAACATTTCGTGCTTCCTGCTCGGGGGAATCGCGCCCGGTCAGGCCGGCGGCAGCCGCTCTCTCCCCCCACCGGATCACGGAAATCAACCTCTCCCTGAGGAATTCCTCGATGATTCAACGAAGAGATCGAGTATAAATTATAATGATTAATTACAATGATTGGCACACTCGATTGGGAGATCTCCAAATGCGTAACCCATGTGTAAAATCCGGCGGGGTCTCCCCCACGCGGTCCGGGCGGCTCACGTGGGTGGGGCGGCACGGGGGAGAGGGACCCACTAAGCCGGCTTGTACCTCCGTGGAGGCAATCGTATTTCACCAATTCTTTCCCTCGCGTCGTATCGGGATAGATCTCTAGCACTTTCATCTCGGATCGGATTAGTCATTACCTAGTGATACCCAAAGGGATTTGACCGTTCACCCGTTATCGGATTAATTCCGATCATCGGGTTCACGCTTTACCTCGTACCATGCATCACGACGTACCACGCATGACGGGTTGGTTCTCGGGACGGAAAACTCATGAAAATTGTTTCGTTCATCCATGCGTGCTTCGTGATGGCAAGGCAGAAGGGCCTCTCGTCGATTACATCGATCAATTTTGGAGGAATGGGATAAATTGTATGTCGTGATAATCCCCCAAATCCTTCTTGGTTCGACGTCGAATCGATATTGACTTTACACGAAGCAAAGTCTTCTTTCCGCCGCGGAATTTTACAAACCGCCGCCTCAACCTATCTACCAATATGTAGTAGATTTGGAAGAAATCACGAAAGATTTTGCGTCATAACTCGACGAGCTCAATTTCACAGACATTCTTCCGGTGGAAAGTATCAGTTTCGTTGGTGGGAGAGGTGCATGTTTCAGCACGCGAAATACGTTTCGTGTTGGGTCACACGTTGCTTTTGCTCTACACCACCTCCAATGTTACACATACACCTTGTTTCAAACGAATTTCGAACTTGATCAATCCATTTACCGTGATTCGTGTGGATAGTAGTCGTCTGAACGAACGTATGTGAGGGAGGAATAGGGGGCCGGAAATCCTCCGTCACACGGCTACTTTCGCACTACATGATGGTCGTTAGATAGCTGGATGCGGCATCGGGTGATGGGTGGCCATAGCAGATGCTCAGATTCTTCATGCTTCGAGTACCTAAAATTTCTCTGGCTGCATACATTATTTCGACAGTAATGTTCGCAATACCATTCTGTCTCGCAGACTTTTCGGTCTTTCCCTTAGTTTTGCCTCTGACAGATCTAGGAATTTTACTCGATTCTGATTGACTCTCGGGATTCCGAATCAGATCTTTTTATATGGGTGACGATTCGGTAACCCCCTCAGTATCATGACCACCAAGTATATCCAAGAGATGGTCTTCCATGCCAAGGGTGTGAGGGTTATGAACCGAGTCAGCTATTTCATTAGTACCTTCATAGCCCGAGGAAGGTCGATATCCTGATGGGAGATTCTGGATGTGAGCTGGTGGGGAAGTGACTCCGCGGGTGGTATCAAGGCGTTTACCCGCATGACGTTCCATTTGAGTACCAAATATGGCGGATGGTTCTGCACGAGCGATCATATCTCCCGCTTCAGTGTGATCATCCGTAACAAGTATTTTGTCGCGGGAGCCCCGAACTTGTTCGTTAGACCATTCTGCATCATGTTTGCGATAGGTACCCGCGCGACATACACGAATTCCCATTTTCATAGCAGGTATTTTGGTCATTGCAGTGGCATGGGTTGCATCACCAAGAACAACTGCCCTTTTTTTTTCCCGTCGAGTTTTGGCGATCAATGGGTCTTGGGGACCGAGCAGCTTGAGAGACAGATCTGGTTTGTTGATCGATATAAGGTTCATGATCGACCTTTTCGTTGAGGGGAACGGGAGCCCGTTCGCCAACGCGCTCCTGCATCTGTCGTATACACTCAGCTGTATTTGCAATCCTCATAGGAGTTGTGGATATGTAAGGCATTCCAAATTCTTCATCCAAATACACTGCTGTCATTAAGCCCACTTCACGGTGAGGGACGGGATTAGACCGAGCTCTTGGTAAATTTCGAGGATTCCCCACAAATCCCCCCTCAGGAATGGTTTGATCAATCCTGGTGCCTCCTATATCCCGTGATGAACGTTTCGATTCACGGCAATCATGTTGATTGTGGGAACCCAGCGTAGGAGTACCAATAGTATTTGCGTGAGGTATATTTGCTAAAGATCGGCCTAATGCCCCTTGCCCATGAGCTTTATCCGGATGGTACCGAACTACTTGTTCCGAAGTCCCATCCGCTGCCTGAAGTTCATCGACCCGATGATGGTTTACATCCGCAAGAATTGCGTCAGAATCAGAGGTGATAGATGCTCCATGCACAAAGTTTTGCGGATCTTCTTGCGGGATGCTGGGGGTACAGGTAGGTGTTGGTGCAATTGGATCAGGACGTTCTTCCCTCCCTTTTCGGGTAGTACTATCAACAACCTTCTCTCGGGATCCGCGTGTCGACGCATGGCGATCCACTATGCTGGCAGTGACGGGGGCGGAATCCCTATCCCTCTCTGGCATGGAGCGCATTACATTGGGGTGGTCATCTCCTCCTAGAGGGGCATGCACAGTAGCATGTGCGTTTTTGGGAGGGCTGGCTACTCGGGGGGTTCCGATATGAGCGGGGCCCGCGTGCATCCGATGAGCTGGTCTCATGAAGAAGATTCTTCTTTCCATTCCCCTTCCATTCTACTTCGGAGTAATTCCGCTTGCCATACCTTTCCCATCACGCCGAGTGAAGATTCTGGGAATATACCACTACTATGGTTCGTAGGGAAGATTGGATTAGGGAGGGGGTCACGAGCCAATCCTTATTCCTCAAGAGCTCTTTCCGGCTATTGGTCCGGGAAAAGCCGGCGGAGCCTGGGACGGAAGGATTCGAACCTCCGAGTGACAGGGCCAAAACCCGTTGCCTTACCGCTTGGCCACGCCCCATCGCAAACATACCTGATGCTATTCAATCCTGGCAGTGAGGTTGTTGTCAATTCACCGGTGAATATTGATCGGTACTGGTACCTAGCAGTACCGGATCCTTTTTCGGGATCTACGCATTCTTCCCGCGAGGATAGAATAGATGGATTGTTAAACGCAAGAAATAGCTTTATTATGAGAGCAGAGAGATACGGGGTAGGATCGAACTAAGTCCTCGTCCCGAGCTCCGGGACGTACTAAATACCGATTCCCCCACCCCGAGAGGGAAGTCGTTGGACGTAAGTAACCTCGATGAACTCAAATAAACTTGTATCGAGCGAGTATGAGTACGTAATAAGAGAGCTCGCGTAATAACTCGATCTCGTTGGGGTGGTTCTTCTCGTGCCGTATCGAACCTCTGCGACAATACCCATTCCTTCCGGGGGGGGGACTAGAAACGCTAGTCATGTTAAACACCCGTATAGGTAATATCGCGTATTCAAGCACCGTTTTGGCCAAATCACCTGAAGCTTATGCAATTTCTGACCCAATCGTGGATGTAATGCCAATCATACCGTTGCCCCCTTTCCTCCCAGCCTCTGCACGGCAAGCCCCTGTAAGTCCTCGATAATACCCTAATCATGCAATTCCTTGCTCGGGAGAGAGCCTTTACACCCAATTCGATCGAAGAATAATTCATTGAAATGTGAGCTCGTTGACAGTTGACCCATACCCAGGGAGTAGAGATGTTCGCGATTCTTAGCTGGATCACTAGCATCATGTGACCGGATGGATATCAACACGGCGAATCATTAATTACGCAGTTGCGGGAGGACGGAGGTGCTCGCTGACTCCCCGCCCCTGTCCTATCCGCATCATTATTATTTATGTACATCCGCGTGGTATGGCGAACCCATCATCGTGGCTGTGATACGTAATCACATCCATTTGCCCGGCGGAAGAGGCGCGAGGGAATTCCATCATACTCATCTCGGTTCACCACACTCGGAATTGACCCCGGGGTCGGGTTTAGTCCGGTCATCATTCCGTAGATATTGTGTGGTGACATACTGTCCCGCATCTCGTGAATCGGAGAGACTCTACGGAGAAAGGATACGACGTATTTGCAACACAGAATATGCGTGTGTAACACAGAATTATAATGGCTTTTAAGTAAGCCTCCCGGCCCACCTCCCCCGGCCACTCCTAAACCAGTTATTATTATTAGTCCCTATCCGACCAAGGTTTTCGGGCTTTGGAATCGAGTGGTTGGTTTTGCGGAGATCCTCCCGTTTGATGGTAATGGTTCAGACCCACGAATGGGGCTGGCGGGAGGGGGTTGTCTCTCCCCCGGTCCGATCTATCCCGAGCGGAATTGTGTATTGGAGATGATCGTCATCGAGCGAAAGCGCTCTCTATTTATCCATAACTCGAACTCATTCTTAATTTCACGGGGATGATTGATCTTTTCCCACTCGACTTGGGAGTCCGGTCGATAGTCGAAAGATTCAGAGATTGATGATTCACCCCACCCTACCTCTAGTCACGACCCCGGAGATTACGTTACGCTTACCCCGAAGCTGCTCGTCCACACAGTGGTTATTCCTCCCGTTTCTCCCCCCGTTCCTGGATCCCTTCCGAACGATCCTGGCCGTAATCCTGGAAGGAAGGAATGAAATGATCGGAAATTGGTTGGTCCCCGGAAATTGGTCAAAAGAGAAGAGATTCTATGGATTTATTGGGGAAGTATGTGCACTTGGTTCTGTGGGGGAGAAGGGGAGAGAGGGATTCGAACCCTCGGTGCGAATAATCGCACAACGGATTAGCAATCCGCCACTTTAGTCCACTCGGTCATCTCCCCAAGCTGAGGTTTCTTTAGCATGATCTTGTAGTCATCAGCACCCCGCATCATAAATTGCTCCGGATCTAATCCAGATACCTCGATGATAGCTACAGCCGCTACAGTGGCGTGTGGGTAGAAACGACTCGGGGGCACAAAAGCACTCGCATTATTCATCCTATCACGATGATTGATGAGCCCCCCCGTTCCGTACCCATCCCATTCGACTAGCCGCCCGGCCGGGCACAGGCCAGGCTTTCTGGAGCACCGGGTGGACGTACGCAGTAGCGAAGAATTCTTATCGATACGATTCTTTGCCCAATCCCGGAGCTGGTAAGCTTTTTACAAGAGCACTCACGAGGGCTAGAGTAGATTGATCGTCCGAGATTGATGCCATCCCACTTTCCTCCCCAAGTAATCGCGATGTGTACGAACCACTTGGGCTGATTCCCCCCCGCATCACACGCGGGCTCGGTCTGCCACACACCGGCGGGTCGATCCGAATGGGTGAATAGGTCCTCCCTCATTCCCACTGTAATTGTACCAATCACGGCTCTTCATGGCCATAGATCCTCTTGATCCGAGTCAGACAGATCATATTGCTACATGATCACACATCGTTCGACGAATCAATCTCTTTTCCATTATTTCGAATCCTAAGTGTTGATCGAGGTGCAGGTGCTGGGGAAAAACGATGGATTATGACTTCATATTGGTATAAATTATTACTCCATATCGATCTTGTCGAATTAGATGAGGGAGGGATTCGGAAATGAGTTCAGAAGTTATTGCACAGCCTACTGTTCCAGCTCCAATCGTTGCGTCGGGTCCATTGGTGATTGCTCCGCCGGCAGCTCGCAAGGGCAATCTGTGATTCGGATACGCCATCTTTCCCGGGCGTGGAAATAATAACATTGATCACTCGTCGGGTATTGGATCTCCATCCCGGAGATGGGGGTCCCGGGATACACAACACCTCAACCTTCTTATCACACCAATCAATAATGACTTGGTTCTATCCCCATACCCCCCAACCACGCATGTCGCATGACTGATCGGTATAAAGCCGGAGAAAGCTATACAAGCTTTCTCCGGCTCCGTCTCTCACCACATCATCACCGCGTATTCCCAACTACTCATATATCTAGTATCTAGAGTCGTTATACTCATCTATTCAGATCTGTTTCTGGAGTGAGAAAAATTCAGTATGCTCCTTAATAGCTTCTTTCAGGAGGGTTTCTGCTCGTTCCGTAAACGTCTTAGTAGGGCGTGTAATTTCTGCAGACTCGGGTTTATTAGTCACCGAATACTCACGTAGCTGAACAAGAAGTCTTTGAACTTGTCCAATTTCTAGTATATCCGAATACCCGCTGACCCCGGTATGGATAGTAGCCACTTGTCCTTCCACCGACGAAGGCGCTGATTGGGATTGCTTGAGCAACTCACGTAATCTTTGACCCCTCGCCAATTGATTACGAGTAGCTTTATCGGGATCAGAAGCAGATTGTGCAGAGGCTTCTAATTCTGCGGATTGAGCTGATTCCAATTTCGGTTTCCCAGCCACCTGTTTCATAGCTTTGATCTGAGCCGCGGGTCCTACCCTAGATACGGAGATACCCACATTGATCGCGGGTCGAATTCCAGCATTGAATAAATCTGCCGACAAAAATATTTGTCCGTCGGTGGTAGGAATTACGTTAGTGGGGGTATGGGCTGAAACATCTCCGGCTTGGGTTTCAACTATGGGCAAGGCAGTCATACTTCCTTCACCGGGTTGAGAACTTGATTTGGCTGCTCGTTCCGAGGGACGGGGATGCGGATAGGAAGCATCTCCAGGATAGGCCTCTCGACCCGGCGGCCTTCTCAGTAAAAGAGACATCTGCCGGTAAGCTTGTGCTTGTTTAGAAGGATCGTCGTAGATGATTGGAGTATGTTGTTTACGATACGTAAGGTATTCTGCCGAAGCCGCTCCCGTGTGAGGGGCCGGGTATTGCAACGTGGCAGGAGGATTCGCAGTCTCCGCTACCACAATAGTATATTCCATTGCGCCTCGCTCCTCAAATGTATCAACTACCTGAGCTACGGGAGACGCTTTTTGGCCAATAGCCACATAAACACGTATTGCACTTTGACCTCTCTGATTCGGAGTAGTATCTGTAGCAACTGCTGTCTTACCAGTCTGTCTATCTCCAACGATCAATTCTCGCTGACCCCGCCCAATAGGGATCGTGGAATCGGTAGCAATAGGACCTGTTTGCATTGGTTCGTACACGGAGCGCCTCGAAATGGTGCCAGGAGCAGGGGATTCGATTGGTCTGGATTCAGAAGCTGTGGTTTGACCTTTGCCATCAATGGGTTGAGCTAAAGCATTCACGACACGACCCAAATAGGCATCACTTACTGGTATCTGAGCAATTTTACCCGTTGCTTTCACGGAGCTACCTTCCTGTATAGTCAACCCATCCCCCATCGAAACAGCTCCAGCATTGTCCGATTCTAAATTCAAAGCGGTTCCTACTGTACCATCTTCGGATTCTACCGATTCCCCTGCCATCACTCTGTCGAGACCGTGGATGCGGGCAATGCCATCCCCCACTCGGGGTACAGTACCAGTATTGGAAACCTTTACCTCCCGATCATACTGCTCAATTTGCCTAAGGATAATGCTGCTAATCTCGTCGGGTCGAATGTTTACCATTAGCGTCCGTTTATGATTCCTCAGAAAGTAGGACCTATGGAAGAAGCTAATCGGTTGTTTCTTACCACGTCCTTCAATAATCCAGTATGATGCTCAGTAATGTGTAAGTGTAATTCGTCACTCAAACGAATGTTTAAAGCTTTCAAAGCTCTCTTTAATGCGGGTTGAGAAACTTGCTGGCGGACTTGCTCAATCGCTTTCTGTTCCTCGAAGCGAATAGTAGCATTCTTAGAGTCTTCTAATCGTTTTGAATCCCCATCGGCAGAATTGGCCAGATCTTGTTCTTCCCTCTGCATCCTGGAGAGACCGTTTATGCGAATCTCATCCGCTCTCACCTTTGCTCGTTGCAAGCGGGTCCGGGCTTGGTCAAGCCTATCCGTGGCTTCCTTATACCGATCTTCCGCGTCGCGGATAGTGCTTGGGATGGTACGTTCACGATTATTCAATAAATTACTTGATGGAAGTGGATTATCCATGAATCTCGTGGATCAGTAATCTCTCCCCGAACCGGACACGAATCTTTCAATTCATCCGGCTTTCTTGCTCAGTTCTCTGCGAGAGATATCTAGGTTTCTCTGAGCATGCCGCCCTTCTCATCCGCATCCCATCATGCGGAATCACTTTGGAGTAGTTCCCGAGACTCCGGGATTCCGGGGGGGGCTCTATAATGATCGAATCGTCAGTAAGGTTGTTTTTTCCCAGAACGATCACGAATGCACGTAGGTTGCCGATTCGGTATTCGGCGGGGACCGAGCTCAGTTACTCCCGGGGGGAGAGGATGATTATGACGATTCATTTCATTCGGATGAATAAATCGAATTTAGGAATCATTTCCGTATGATACGAGTGTTATATATCGGACGAACCTCCAACCGTGTTCCCGTTCCCCCTACACTCGTACCGCGGTAGGGAGGGAATACCCCAGTCGTACCCGGACTTTAAGCGGTGTAGCCTTAACCATTTCAATGAGATTCCCCTATCAGTTATTGGATAATGAATTGTTCACTGATTCCACGAAATGCTATAGTTCTTCCGAATCTCCGACCCGGGCCGGGAATTATTCGTTGGGGTTATGCACTTCCCACCTCGAAGTGCAGCTGGATAAACCCAGCCATTTCACTCGGATATTCGGCCCGCACACACTCCCCCTCCGAGGTAAACTAGTGGGGCAAGTACTACCCCTGGATTAATCAAATTCGTTTCTGAAGGGTTGGTGTTTGGGGCGAAACCCCCGGCGGTGGGCGGCCGATACGTGGGAATAACGGAATCAATCGCATCTCTCGTACCCTCTCTCCCCCCATCATAGGTTGTTACCATTACCCAGAATTGACTCACGGGGTTTCTTCCCCTGCCTAACTCCCCCACGGATCATGGTTCGGGATAGGGATCAGTACCCCCCGTTCCCAGTCCGAAGTATAGTCTACTATTACGGAGATGAGGACATATAAATGCTTGCTCTACTCCCCGCCGCACCACGAATAAGATTGAGAAGTCGTCAATGAAAATGGTTTGTATCCTATTCCCCACCGAGGCAGGGGAGCGCTAATCATCCGCCCCTAATCAGTCCCTCCCTCGCGGAAATACAGGAGTTGGGTGAGCAAGTGGGTTACCCCCCGATCTAGTGGCAGGAGTTCCCCCCCGGTTGACAGGCGTCTCTCAAATTAAACAGAGGGATTTGCGGATGGAGGTGCCGGAGCTACAACTAGTCCATAGATAGTTAGGGCTTCCATGAAAGCTGGACTTAGCAATAAGGTACCTCGAGTTTTACCCTCAGCCTCAGGTTGTCTCGCAATACCTTCCACAGCTTGACCCGCAGCGGTACCTTGACCGACGCCAGGTCCTATGGAGGCGGGACCTACAGCCGATCCAGCGGCAGCAACGGAGGCAGCGGAGATCGAGGGGTTCATATGGTGATCTCCTGTGACCGAGGTGGGGAACGGTCGGGGAAATTTCCTCTTCCCGACCAGGAGTTTCTACTGACTCTCGGATCCCCCTCGAAATATTTCACTCAAGATGTCTCTTTTCAGTGATAGTATCACTAAGGGGGACGAGTAATCGATATTATTCCCAATTATCCTCCGTATTCCCCTAATCAATCACATATTCATTTTGCTCTATGCATCCACCACATATTCCGAGCGAGTCATTTCCGCCGGGTCTCGGACCGGCGGCTAAGAAGCGATCGGGATGAATTTGGCTGGTTGACAAAGTCTATCCACCCCAACTTCGTAATAACTAACTGTATATGACATTAGTGAGCTTATACGACGTCCGAATCACGTGGATTGAACCGCGGTGGGTCCCATCCACCCCTCCCTCTCCATCGCTGGAGAGCGCTTTATTCCATACAGCAGAGAGAGATCCCACCTGAGTCCTATCCCATTCCCCGTCGTTCACCACCTCCACCCGCCGATACAAATACAACCTTCTATCAACCCAGATCACTGATATTCACCGGTATCCGTGGGTTCAAGCATCCATAATATCAGATTTATCCTGGAATGGTATCCCCCATCACGGAGATGAGATGAATGATGGAATGCCCAAACCCCGAGGAATGAATAAATAGATAAATAAATAAATATGAAACGATTGAATTGATTTGCAGATACGAATCACTGAAAGCTAAATATTACCTTGTATTTTGCAGCGGAGTAGTTATCTGCGTGTCCTAGGATCGCCGCGGCGGGGCGGCGGCGGCGGCAAAGATTCCACTACACTTCTCTCGTACCCCGACATGCATAAAGGCTACTCTGCGCATGCTTCAATGATAGTTGCGTGGATCCCCCAACCCAAGAAGTGCTTCGGAATCGACTAGGAATAAAGACTCTTTCAATGACTGATGATGATCCTCCATGGATTCTCCTGTATGAGCCGCGGCTGGAGTTGCGGGGGTCGGAGCCTGAATAGCACTTGTAAACGATCCTGATGGTGTCATAGGTATAGGAACTACTGGGGGTACCGGGGAGATGGGAGCAGCAACTACCGATTCATCAGCCGATATATTGCCAGGAGGTCGAGGACTGGGCGGTGAAGGTTTAGTAGGATCTTCCGAGATATTGATCGGTGAGGGTATTGGGGTTGGTTGTATATGTCTACCGGAATGACTCGAACCTTTTTTGCGAAGACCCGCATAAGAGTGTGCTACTGATGTAGGCGAAGCTGGAGCAACAGTAGTATTAGTATCATTCGTGGGTGCGGCTGACTCCCCATGGGGTGATTCCGATATTCTCCAAGGAATAGGGGCACCCGACCGGTTGGGAACGGAAATGGATGGGGACATGGTTCCGATGGAGGGGACCCAGGGACGATACTCTTCCCCAGTCTGGGTTCTAGCTGGGTCCCGAGGGAATTCTGAAACATGTTCGACAATATTCTGACCACCGGATGGAATGGTTCGCAAATCCCGAGTGCCTGGAAGAGCCGGACTTAGCAGAATAATAATTACGACCCGAGGGGTTATAGGTGCTTGTCCATGAACCTGAGAACCACCTATTTGCCAGTAGGAGTGCTGACCCACCTCCACACCGGATACCTCGTACAAATTACGGAACGCGGTAATGGGGGATGGATATGCTGCAGTATGCGTATCACTCCTTGCAGGGATTAACTGCGGAAATATCTCTTGCTCCTACATCTCCGACCCGACCCCCACCCACCGAATGATGACGACACGAATATATATATATATATGCGTCTGTGTATATACAGACACGGGTAGAGTGTCATACGAATTTAGGGCATGGTATCTATCATCCTCAGGTTCGGGAGTAGTGATTGAGTCGAATATTTATAAGTTATTATTATTCTTATTAAAAGAGGATTGATTACGACCTTCACGGATTGCTGGCGTCGATTTGTTCGGGATCCGTCGAGTGGGGGCTCTGGGATCATCGTTGGCCGGAGTCGGTGTATCCGCGAGATCCGGGTCGCAATCTGTATCCGCTAAGCGTGTGGTTGGAGTACCTGGAGTTATACGTTCTCGAATAGCAGTAGGTTCTTCTCGTTGATCGACGATTGTTGCGACGTCGGGTAAACCTTTCATATATCTAATTCCGCCCAAGCGTTTCCGCGGTTGAGCTGATTGTCTTCCCAAAGTGGCTGCCTCCCTCTCCGGAGATTCGCGGAATCCTCTCGCCGCTCCGCCCTCCGAATCCTCCGATCTCTGAGGGCGCGTTTCTGTAGTGGACCAATTCGTTGGCATACCGCCGAGCCGTTTCTCATTTGCATAGTGACGTTGAGCTCCTATAGCCGCTGATCGAATAGCATCAGCTGCTTGATATTCCGTACCCGCAATCGGAGATTGTTTTCCCTTGCCCGCCGCTCCGGCCGCTGGACCACGTGCTTCTGGTGAGAAACGAGCGGTTTGAGTGGGATCTGTAGTATGAATACCCTTACGCTCCGCGGGGATATGGGGTGCCATCTTGGGATTCCATCGCCGGGCTTGATGACCGGAATGAGCTCCTGCTTCCGTCGTCTCCTCCGAACAGATATTCCAAGATTTTGTTGTTCCCGTTTCCGCTACTTCTCTCCTGTCACGGGATGGATCTTCTTGTCGAGGAACTACGATATAGACCAGATTTTTGAGGTGAATCAATAGACCGACCTTCGACTGGTGGGTGATACCTCCCCACCGGGTTACACCCTCCCGAATGGTACGAATGATGGAGATGAATGACGATTCAGTCCGGTTTCTATCCGACATCCGCCTCCTCGTCCGGATGCGCATAAGCTACTAGAGTTGTTTCTCGAAATCGACTCCAGATACTACTGATGATGCCGATACCTCATGAATGGTTTTCTTACTGGGAGGGAGACGAAATTCTGTTTTCCCGTGTGAGAAGAAAAGATCTTCCACCACGAGATGAAGAAATAGTTTCTCTTCCGTCTCCGAAATCTCTTCCGGCCCATCCAACGGAGTTACTTGCCGCCGGAGCACTCCCTCACAGCCGGTACCGGCGGGTGCCACTCCACCAACAATAGCATTCTCCTTCAAGCCCTTTGACCGATCCATTTGACCTCGGATAGCAGCTCTGGCTGATACTCTGGTGGTCTCTCGGAGACTCGCTTCGGGGATGAGACTCTTGGTATTGGGAGATGCTCTTGTTGTTCCTGATGATACGGGTCTATAAGTAATCTTCGCTTCTGGAGCACGATTCATTCTTCGCGCCCGCGATGTTTCGGTTGGTTCCCCGGGTGGGAAAGCATTAGCCATTCCATCTTCCAGAGTGATCATTTTTGATGTTATTTGGCGTGCAATGATTTCTGCATGCTTATCAGCTATCTGTACTCCTTGGGACCGATACCCCCTTCCAGTACGATCAACCGAATTGGTCTGACTTCGTTCCAAGCTTATTTTAGCACTTAGGGGATAGCCCGGGGGGCATCCGGAGATCCATGCCATACCGCTGTTCCGATCTCCAAAACTGTCCTTTGAATCCATCGATGCTGAGGTATTAGGACGGGATTCCGAAAATTGCTCAATCTTAGGAGGGCCTTGAGGAATAGTATCTTCAGATCTGGATCTTTCATGTATTGGTGTTACTGGTGCATCTCCCTTCCCGACGATGCCGCCAGAGCTACTATTAGCAGTTGCTCCCCCATCGGCCGAGTACGGCTCAGCTAATCTAATCACTGTAAATTCTATATCAACGGCTTTTATTTGGCAGGACTGGGAGGGTAGTCCGGATCCGCCGCATACGGACACACCCCCGCAGATCGATTGTCCGAGACTGACCGATCGAAATGTCGTGCATAGGGATGATGGTAAGCGCCGAGTAAGGTTTAGTGGATGTAAGTAGGTGGGAGTTTGGGTTCGCTCGCGTGTAACAAAGTGAGAATTTGTTCGGTCCTCATCCCATAGATACCACTCGGGAACTCTTGAAGTCTTCTTTAAATTGTCAATAATGGAATATTCATTCAATAGAACTTCGCGGGTCGAACGGTGAGAAGTTGACCGATGGGGGGGAAGCGCAGGATGGACCATACCGTGCGAATTACCTGGGATACCCAGCGTTTCCAACGGAGTTATTCGCGCAAAATCGTCTCGGGGGGATGCGAGGGGGGCATCCGTAGTAATTATTGGATCCAATTGTGTACTTCGCTCATTCCCGCGCCGCGGGGGTAACGCCCTGGAATCATTGGGCGGGTTTGCGGGGGTGGAGATAGCATTGTCGCCATCTGGCTTTCTCCCGTCCCCAACCGTGTGTCCCGGGGTGGACAAAGGGGTATGAGAGACATCATTTGGAGACGAGACTGGGAAGGATGTTCTTTCTCGATACCTATTGGGCGAAATACGAAGAATACCTTTATGTTGACCAAATACCGGATTATCGTCATCGGGAGAGCTAGTGCAGTGAGCCCCGGCATTGGAAATATATTGGAAACTCGCTGCCGTATCACAACCACCACTATCCACCAAAGTATGTCTCATCGAATCACGATGGAGATTGGGATAGTACTGGACGGGGGGGGTATTCGTTCCCACCTCGATGGAAGGAGTATAAGCCTCTTCGATCAAATCCTTTTCTTCCCGCCGGTCGGAAACTGGACGACGGGGTTGAACCGACCGAATACCCGTGTCACCGATGATTCCAACTCCATCCTCGCGGAGGGGATATTTAACGGCTCTCACCCCGGGAGCCCCCCGACGCCCCTCTCTCGGCAAGTTCCAATTCGGGAATGCCTTTGTTGATATACTCGATTCGCTCCGTATCTCATTGTATTCCATCGCGGGTCTTATTAATAGTAATAATGAAGCGAGGGGTTTACCCGTATACGGGGCGATGCACCGGTAGTGATTCCAATCCGTGGATGATTCGGATGTACCGGGAAGTATTTCTCTTGGCGGCATCGAAGTGTCTCTCCTTTCAGATACTCCTCTGGATTCTTTCACACGAATTATGTTTCCGGGTAATATTCTTATTATGGATCCGTTGCCCGTACCTCGCACCCCCACTAATCCACTCAACCGGCCGTAAATACTTGGGGTTATTTGTGTACCCGCCCGAACAGTATTTGCTCTTGATAAGATCGAGGAAGGAGATTTGTGTACAATACGTATCTCTTCTTCCGGAATCGGACGAAAGTTACCTTCCCCGATCATCTCATGTCTTGCTACGAGTCTTTCCGTCCCCCCACTCCCCATACTGTTCCTCCCCCCCGCGGAATCGACTTTTTTTGTACTATATTCGACAAATTCTGGCTCTTTGATCGCGTATCCAGAATCATTTGAAACGGCCGAACTTTCAGCAATACGTGAAACTTTATTTCGTTGTATTTCAGGGACAGGTTCGGAACGAGGGATTTTTCTATCGCATCTCCTCCTGTGCTCATGACGTCCAGACGGGGGGAAAACTCCACCTTTTTCGTGCCCACCACACGTCATAACTCTATAACCGTGTGGCGGGGAGAGGTATATCAAGTTCTCATCCCTGTGATGATTGGGTACGCGGTGATCACACCTCCTCGAATGATTGAAAGTGGGCTCTCCATCCGAACGATCAGAGAATGGGTTGGGATTCATCTGATCCCCCGGATACAAATCGGGGAGTGATTGATCCTTCCCGGCCGGAAGGGATTGAGCGTCGATCTTATCCCCACCGTCATAAGATACGGGTCGTGTGCCGCCGGGATCGCAGGGCCCCCCGGATGATACCCATACATAACTCGTCTCGGGCGGATGATGAATATTACTATATATGTGTCCGGAGGAGTTGTGACGCGCTTTCGCCGAGTGCAATTCGCCGTACAGATTGGAATGAATGTACTTATGAACTCTTTCCTTTGGAGTGGATGTTGCGACATGAACCTCCGCAACAACTTGCTTCGACTCCACATGTTGGTTGTTTTGAACCGGAATCGAACTTTGTGACGGGGTAGTTGGATCACGTGCCTCATACTCATTGCCAGTGGCGACGGATGAATCATCATCACATACCCAAGCGGGATGCCCGTGACGTGTCCGTGTGAGATGAACCGAATCGGCGTTGGATTTAATGGTTCCGGTAGAGGGAGTTCTTATATGTTGCGCAATATCACCCGTAGATATTCCGCCGGTGTGAGAAGTTCTTGGGGTTAATTGAGTTCCCGGTTCCCCGATAGACTGACCCGCAATAATACCTACCGCCTCTCCCAATCCTATCAGACCACCATGAGTAAGACTCCAACCATAGCGTGATCGACGAATCCAAAACATACTTTTGCAGACCGAGGGAGATCGTATAGATATTGGTCGTGTTTGAAAGGCTATTGATTGATTGGCGGGCTCAGCCCCAGTATCTTGATCACGCGTAGCAATGCGTCTTACGTCTACGTATGCATTACCCGCTGATACACGACCAATTGGTCTTGATTGAGCAATCATTTGTCCATTCTGTTGATCCCGAATGGGACTTACGGTAATACCCCGAATGGTGCCACGATCCATTTTACGCGCAACAATGCGTTGAACTACTTCGACAGGTCTACGTGTGAGGTACCCAGCATCCGCCGTTCGTACGGCGATATCCGCAATTCCCTTGCGAGCGCCATAGCGAGGAGTTATGTATTCTGTTAAGGATGGTCCTTCGCGAGAATTACTCCGAATAGGTAAATCGAGAATTTGTCCTTTGGGATCCGGCATTGATCCTCTCATACCTAATGATTGATGAATTTGGGATATATTTCCACGAGCTCCTGGAAGAGGCATCACATGTACTGGGTTCGAAGGATCGGTTGTCCTGGGATTGGGACTCATTTCCGTTTTTGTATACTCACCCGTAGTGTACCATGCCTCAATTGATAGACGCGATCTTTCCACCGCATGCACATTTCCATAACGATGATGCTCTTCCTCAAAGAAACCTCGCGGCTCTGCATCCCGGACAAGCCATTCCCTCGAGGGTGTTGTTAGAGGGTCGTCGATGCCCGGGGAGACGGCTGCATGAGTAGCTTGCTGGAAACCTAGAGTCTTTGGTTGATCCGGGATGTGTGCCGTATACACAGTTCCGGAATGAGTCATTAAACTGCTAATGGATCGTTTCATGGCGGTTCTATCCATCACCTTATTATGGAAAGGCAATTTACCCAGTTCCGCCGTGAAAGATCTCTCTATTTCTGTGGGATGATTCACCACCAATGGATCCTGACCTCCCGCCGAGCGAAAGGTTCCCTCTCTAACTTTCTTCCATAGCCCGTGAATGCAGACAATAATACCGTTACGAGTAATTATACCATTCTGCCGGGTATTGCCACGTCGTCCCGTAGCGAAGAATCCTCGGATATGCTTCGTAAAGATGATTCCACTCGTTGATTGAAAATGATACGACCGGCGGTTGTACAAACATATACACTAAGTGTATCACCATCCCTACCCCCTCCGGTCCGAAAATGCTCATGGGTTTGGTGAGAAGTACCCATAGGTTCATATTGAACCTCAATAGGCTCCTCCTGATCGATGGGATTCATTATCCGCGAATCATCTATGGGCCATCGGAGCCACAGGGGACTATGTAGGTCGACCCCCTTCTGCGATTCCGTTATGGGCAAAGCATCATGACTATTGAGATAAGGGATTCCATGGAAAAGTTTATTTTTGTATGGAAATGGATTGCATCCGTTCCCCCGCCATGGATTACATCTATTCCCCCGAATACCCTGATCATTCCCAATCGTTGGTATATGGGGTCCAAGAGGCATATCTTGATTCGGTGCGGAAACGGGGTCCCCCGCGGCTGGGGACGGGGGATTTGTATGAGATAGCGCTGATGAACGAGCTTCTGCTTGGGCTCCCGGGGGTGGAGGTACATGGACACCCATTTGATCCCCGTCGGAGTCTGCATTAGGCCCTGCACAAACTGATGGGTGTAAGCGGGTAGCGCAGCCGTCTGCCGAAACAGGTTCGGATGCTTGGATTCCCAGCCTGTGCAATGTAGGTGCTCGATTTGGCGATACAGGATGTCCTCGCATAACCTCTCGGGGTACTTCCCGAACAAAGGGCATTTTTTCTCGAATGAGGAGTTTAGCGGCCCTAGTGCTAGGGGCAAAATTTCGCCCAACCGAACTGCGAATTATGAATGGTTGGGGAGGCTCCATGGCTATCCCTCGCGGCGATCCGCGTTGGTGTAACGAGAGGTAGGGACCCACCACGATGACAGAGCGGCCCGGATGATCAACTCGTTTTCCGGGTGAATTCTCGCGAGATCTTCCTTCCTTGCCTCGAGCTATATCCGGGGAAGGTTTGGGAGGCCTCTCATCAGTATCCGTCACGGGTTCTCCACCGATGCCATTACCGATAGGCGCGTCCACAGCTCCCTGAAGCGATTTCTTTTGACAAACGATTACCCCCTCCGGTGCAGGTATTCTTCTCGCTGAGGGATTACCGGGAGGATTATTTCGAGAAATGATCCTTCTATGAGGTTCGTTTATATCTGGACTAATCATTTTACCCTCGCCCGATCGGACCATGGGTCTTGGTTCGGGTGGAGGGGCTAGTGATAACGATGGAACCGTCCATTCCGGATTCGTCTTGGTCCGAATAAGATTTTTCATTAATCTTATATGTCTGACCGAAAGATCTTTTCCTCTTTGAATCATCCGGTCTTCCGACTTATCCCCCGTAGGCCCATTGCTCACCCGAAACCCCCATTCCGCATGTGCACGATCCATGGGGACTCTTGGATTTGGGCTAGCTGATGGTTCCCTGGTGGCATCTCCCCCAGTGGTTATCTCCCTATCCATGAATTCATCAGAATCTGAGCGATGGAAGAAGCGAGGAATGGTTTCGTTCCGAGTTCCATACTCATCATATTTCAAGAAGCCTCGTTTCAATCCGGGTAGAGTGGGTTTTTCGGTTACGGGCCTGGCGAAAAGTGGATCGGAATGGGGTGCTCCATAACACAATTCTCCCCCTCCGCGGGATCGGACACGACGGTTTCCTCTCATCCGGCTCGAGTAGCTACTGTTCCAGCACGGGGGAAGGGAATCTCTCATCACACCACTGCAGTTGATGATTCGGCTGCGGGTGGGTATTGGCGGAGAGGAAAGCTACTCATTACTCGAGCCATCCTAGGAATGAACTAATTTATGACTTCTATCCGTTACATGTCAAAAAGACTCCTTTGTAGTTACCGAGTAGTCTCATTCCTTTTGAACAATATATCTCCCTATTACAAAGATACCTCCCAATCAATTTGTCGGCGGGATTCATCATAAGGGTTTCTCTTGTTCGTATCCCGATTCCCCTGACTGATTCCTTGGGTTCTCGATCCACTCCGATGGTTATAGTGTCATTTGAGGCATATATGCGATGGATAGACCTCTATAGCCATATATGGGTGAAAGGCTGGTGTGATAAGCTCGTCACTAATATACTCCCAATATTTTCGTATTCCCGGGGAGGGGATGAAGCGTTTTGGCGAAGTCTAATTCACGAATAGCCTTGTATACAGCCAACCAGTGAATGTATACACGTGTTCTATGAACCCTGGACGAATCCCCTCCTTTCAGCACTCCCATTGCTTACGATCCCGAGCTTCATGCCACTCCTATGGGGGGAGAGACATGTCGGAGCTGGAGGCATCCCCGTGGTATTCCGGGGGATGACAGCTTCTGGTCCAATCATCTGTGAAATCAAGACTTGTAATCGGGTCACGCATCGCGGTATGCTGGGCTCTCTAACTCCTGCAGAGGCTTAGATGGGATATTTGCGATGTGACTAGGAAGGTTTTTTGGATACCGTACATGAGTTACGGCGCATGCTGATTCGATGTATCCCATCCGATATCTCCGAACTCGAGATTCAATATATTCGGCTCCACATTCTTTACGGGATCTTGAATCTCCTCCATCTTCAATACCCTGGTATTCCCCGCGAGCGCGAACCCCACTCCGAATAGGCCCAAGTATTCTTTCACGGGGTATTCCATCTTTTTCTGGCTCATCGCTACCGTGATGAAAGGTGCTGGGTTGAGTCACCCGCCCAACTATCTCTCCAGTGGGCAAAACTTTTTCAGCCCGGGCGCGGATTTGTTCGGGAGAAGCTAATCCGATTCGAGGATATTGATGCTTATTCCGGTGAATCGTGGTATTTAGTTTCCGATTGATCTGCACCAAAGTTCTTCATCACCCTTTCCAAGATCTATTATTAGATACTGGATTCTTCTCTACGGCAGCTAAATCCGGATCCGGAGCTAAACGTCGTGGTTCTCGAACGGGCGATCGAGGAGATTCTGGAGTGGTTGTTTCGGGCTCATATACTGGTTCCCCGGCTACGATGGCACTAACCACTTTCCGACGGGCCTGAACATGATCGGGTTTAATAGTAGGCATTTCTTGTGGGATATGAGAGACACCAGAGCCTTCCGGAGCCCGAACTTCCATCTCTCCCACTCGTTGCCCCCCTTGCTTGGATCTCCCTTTGAGCGGTTGTTGCGTGACACGTGAGTGAGGCCCACTGGAGCGTGCATGGATTTTATCATCAACTTGATGAATCAGTTTTGGCATATGAGCTTTTCCTACCGTAGCGGGTTGTTCAAAGACCTCTCCCGTTCTTCCATCAATTGATCGGCTTTTTCCGGGATTATCAAGTTCGAGTGACCGTGGATTAGCCGTTTGCTCACTAGCTCCATAGAGTTCGGGAGATACTAACTTTCTCGGGGCTTCTCGTTCGTGTCTCTCATCAAGAGGTCTTATTCTATGATGTCTTTCCGGGGGGTATCCCGCGGGACCGGGCACACGCTCAAAAATCTGTCCTACATTCATTCGCGAGGGCACACCCGAAGGACTCGGTATCGTATCAATCGATGTTCCATCCTGCGAGTGAGGCATATCTTGTCTAGGTGTAATCTTTGGTGTAATACCCTTATTACCATGTCTCCCAGCCGCTTTGTCACCTACTTGCATCTCGCGTTTCTGTGGGACATACACATGGACAACCCTCGTATACCTGGACGTATCCTCTGGATAGATCCATCTGACATCAATGATTCGACCTCTTCCACCCGTGGGTACTTTGGGACGGGTTTCTCTCGCAGTGGTTGTGTCAATACCAGGAATGGCTTGCGGTGAGTTACTTTCCGGAGCTTTAAGTGATTCTTCCGGATTTCGAGGTGTTGGTTTACCTACTGAGACATCTCCGGTTTCTACCCGGGATCCTGGTAGTACGGGGCCACTCTCATCCGAGTGGCGAGGGAAATGATCATCTAAATGAGGTATTTTCCTAGTAATTATCTCGGCAGTGCCTTGGAGTGTTACCCGAGCCTCCACTTCATACTTATCAATGTGAATAGACGTGTAGATATCTTCAAATATTGGTCGTTCGCTAGTAGGTACAGAGTCCTCGGAATTGTATCCCTCCCAAGGCATGTATGCCGTTGATATATTTCTTCCTGAAGCCGATTCTCCTCCTTTTGTAGCCCCGCAGTCCGCCGTAACCTGTCCCTTCCTGGGGGCTTCACCCTGATCAATTCCGCCGGGTTTCTGGTGCATACGAGTATTGTTATTGGGGCGTTGATACGTAACCGGTTCGGTATCCATTGCCTCCCCATCGCTAACTACCGGAGTTGCTCCCTCACCATCAGTATAATCGATTCTTCCTCCCCGCGGGGCTATGGCGATATCCCCCGGATCCGAGGCTATTTGACCCTCTGGTCCCGTTCCCACGATGCGTCTTTCGGGTCTAAGGAGTGGCACTGCTTGACGTTGCGTATTAGAACCCGTTAAGGTACGATTTGCGTCGTTATTCTCCGGGGAAGGAATGGGAGGGGCTCCCACAGGGGAATATTGTGAGGGCGGGGTACTTCGTAAGTGTATCTGATTCCACGCAAAAGTCACGGATTCCTGTCGGTATCGAGCTGCAGTAGCTTGCTTCCCTCGATCGTCACTCCGATATACGGATGAACAAGTTCCTGTAGTTATTCGAGAGCCTTCATCCTCCTCCGCCGATACATAAGCTGCCACATCTTCCTCAGATAATATTCTGGAGATCCTGTGGAAGGGACTTGTCAAATATCCCCAATGATTAACGCCCGCGTGTAAGGCCAACGATGAGATAGGTCCAGCATTCATGCCTTCGGACGTTTCGATGGGGCAAACACGTCCATAATGACTGGGATGGATATCTCGCACTTGGGAACTTGCGGTTCGTCTCGTCGGTCCCCTGGGGCCCGGAGAACTCGGTTTTCGTTTATGTACCGTTTGTGTCGATGGGTTAGTTTGATCCAAGGATTGAGGAGGGGGGTGTGAACCGGGAGATTCTTTCAAGGTTGTTAATGATAGACTCGAATTTGCTACGCTTCTGATAGTCGGTACGTGCTTATGCCGAGTCGCCCTGTTTAACCCTCCGCGCATAGGATCCGCTGGACGCTCTGACGCCGATCTCGATTGATCTTGTAATGAATCCGCTGCAGTACGAATACGTCGATTTTTCGGGTGATCTATATCATCGAGGGTCCCTATTCCGATCCCAATCCCGATCGAATGATCCGTGGCAGCTGACGTATCTTTCGGTAATGGAAGAATCTCATTTTTAGGTACATCGGGATCAAGTTTTTTGTTCGGATTTATTCGACCAATCTCTCCTGTTTCGAACCTCGGTTGAGGGGATCTTTCTCGTGATTCTTCAAATATATCGGAGAATTCCACCGGATATTCATCCGTGCCATATGATAATTTGCAAGATTCTGGTACGGCATGTTCCCTTGACCAAACATTCTTCTCCCTCGTTTTCTGAAAAGCATCGGGATAACAAACGTTGCCCGAAACCTCTTTCGCACCTATACCCGTAGCCAGTGACGGAGGTTGAATGGATATTTTCCGTTTCTTTCTCACACGAACCCATATTCTGTTTCTCCCATCAGGTTCCAATTTCGACTTCCCTCCCCGGTTCGGGATTGTTGTGCCTGTGTATATGGGGTTCCCGTTCGGATCTCGTTCCGGATTGTGATGAATACCAGGACTTCTTGAGATCTGATTGATTGTAACTCTATCAATTCCATTCACTACAGAGGTGCCTCGAGAGCTCGTCGAAGGGGTACTTCCAGTATATACAGTTTGCTTCCCCATACGTGCCTTTCCCTTCCGAGTCGATCGAGCTGGTACATATGACTCGGATGGATATGTAACGGGCTCGTACACAGCATCTCTTTTCTCAATTAACGGTTCTATTACGTAGTATTGTCTACCAAACGATCGAGATCCAATCCCTTGATCTGTATCCTCAATCCTTGGAGAATCATTTGATTCTTCCATCGATCCCCGATTAATGGGACGGTAAAATGCTTCTAATTGTATCTCTCCGGGATCGGGCATTACAAACATTTCCCTATTTCTATCTAATATCGTGCTTAATTTGATTTCATCTCCCCACCACTGAGAATGGTATTTATTGCTCCTTCTCTTCCCTACACTTCTATAAAGGGACGTGGATCCCGCTGATCCATCACCCACCACGATATATACCGTAGCACGAACATGCTTTCCCCTCCCGAGCACCGACCGGTTTCCATATTCCTTGGCGGGCGGGAAAGGGACACTTGATTGAATCATCAATCATTCTTACGATACAATAGCTTGGGCTTGAGGAAATTCGGGATAGATAATCTCCAATCGGGGATGAGATTGGTTCGATCGCGATCCGGCGGGGGCGGCATGGCCAAGCGGTAAGGCAGAGGATTGCAAATTCTCCATCCCCGGTTCGAATCCGGGTGTCGCCTGACACGATTGATTGGCGAGTCCGGGGGCGGCTGTGCACGAACCGTGCCCCATATTATTAGTTGCCCCTTTGGGTGGGGGCGCCTCTAAACCCCCCCGTATCTCCGTACCAAACAACAGCCGCCCCTACGGAGTACGGATACCAGTTCCGTCATCGGGGCGGCAATCAACGGATTCCCCGCTCCTCGTCACGGGGATCTTTCCCCGAACAGATCTTAGTTTTTCTATGGTGCTTGAGGCAGGGTATTTGGAATGCATATACGACGTTGGGAGTCCAATACTTGGCGGTGTCAAAAGCTCCTCATATCATTCATAGTGGACCAGCAGATATCACACGCAATCAATACATTATTTCTACATAACAATAATGGAAATGGGGTGGATTCTTGACTATCCGGTCGGGGATGCAGGTGGATAAATGGATAAGGAGAATCTTTACGGATATAGTCAATACTGCTCGGGCTGCTTCGACGGCAGTTCCCACATTTCCTCCCTCACCCGTGGTACGGGGAAGGAGTGGACCATAATCGATAATGATAGATGATCAATTTATTGAATCTTTATCAGTTTCTTATGGATCCGTCGATTCAAATATATTGTCTTACATTCATCTTTCGTTCCATTCAATAATGATTCATCAGTGAGTTTATTCACGGGGAGTAATTATTGAATCGACTCAATCTGTCCCCACCCCCCCCCGTGAGGGGGATCCTGACCGAACCCCTCTTACATATTCCCCCCACTACGACGAATACGAGAAAGAACTCTTTCCGCCTGCTCATTATCTCCCTACTCAGAATCTCATTAGGAATACCGAAGTTGTTTTGACGGATCAATTTATTTCTCCTTCCATACTCAACTAAGTCAATAGGTTTTGTTCTAGAGTACCCCCTACATACATAAATGAATCGGCCATACTACTTCCGGTACTCCGTGAATGGGAACTTACTT